CTATGTATTCAATAAGTAGTAATTAATAAAGTTTCCTCATTCGGAGACCTCCGGATCTTAGCTTGTTTCCAACTCCCCGAAGTGTTTCGCCGGTAACCGCGTCCTTCATCGCTTCTGAATGCCAAGGTATCCCCCATAAACCCTTAATTCCTTGAATTTAACACAGAAATTTAAAATTTTTGACACTGTCCTTATTATGTCATAAATGTGGAGGTAAGCGGATTCGAACCGCTGACAACCGCCGTGCAAAGGCGATGCTCTACCAACTGAGCTATACCCCCGCTGGGCCATTCTGGATTTGAACCAGAGACCTCGCCCTTATCAGGGGCGCGCTCTAACCAACTGAGCTAATAGCCCTTCGAATATTTAGACTCAAATATTGTTTAGTATAATCGACCATAAATATGAATAATATATTTTAAAGGAGGTGATCCAACCGCACCTTCCAGTACGGTTACCTTGTTACGACTTCACCCCAGTCACTAATTCTACCTTAGGCATCCTCCTCCAATTGGTTAGAGTAACGACTTCGGGCATAACCAGCTTCCATGGTGTGACGGGCGGTGTGTACAAGGCCCGGGAACGAATTCACCGCTGTGTAGCTGACCAGCGATTACTAGCGATTCCACCTTCATGTAGGCGAGTTGCAGCCTACAATCCGAACTTAGAACGAGTTTATAGATTAGCTAATCTTCGCAGAGTCGCATCTCATTGTCTCGCCCAATGTAGCACGTGTGTAGCCCAGGGTGTAAGGGGCATGCTGACTTGACGTCGTCCCCGCCTTCCTCCGGTTTATAACCGGCAGTCTTTCTAGAGTTCCATAAAGGCAACTAAAAACAAGGGTTGCGCTCGTTGCGGGACTTAACCCAACATCTCACGACACGAGCTGACGACAGCCATGCACCACCTGTGTATACGTTCCAAACGGCACTTTCTTTTTTCAAAGAAATTCGTATCATGTCAAACCCTGGTAAGGTTCTTCGCGTTGCATCGAATTAAACCACATGCTCCACCGCTTGTGCGGGCCCCCGTCAATTCCTTTGAGTTTCACTCTTGCGAGCATACTTCCCAGGCGGGATACTTAACGCGTTAGCTTTAATACTGCACAGGTCGATCTGTTCAACATCTAGTATCCATTGTTTACGGCTAGGACTACTGGGGTATCTAATCCCATTTGCTACCCTAGCTTTCGTCTCTGAGTGTCAGTAATAGCCCAGTAAAGTGCCTTCGCCATCGGTGTTCTTTCCAATATCTACGCATTTCACCGCTCCACTGGAAATTCCCTTTACCCCTACTATACTCTAGTTTAATAGTTTCAACTGCAGTTTTGAAGTTAAGCCTCAAGATTTAACAGCCGACTTATTAAACCACCTACAGACGCTTTACGCCCAGTGATTCCGGATAACACTTGCATCCTCCGTCTTACCGCGGCTGCTGGCACGGAGTTAGCCGATGCTTATTCTTCAGGTACACGTCATATATTCCTCCCTGAAAAAAGAGGTTTACAACCCATAGGCCGTCTTCCCTCACGCGGTATTGCTCCGTCAGGCTTTCGCCCATTGCGGAAAATTCCCCACTGCTGCCTCCCGTAGGAGTCTGGACCGTGTCTCAGTTCCAGTGTGTCTGATCGTCCTCTCAAACCAGATACTGATCGTCGCCTTGGTAAGCCATTACCTTACCAACAAGCTAATCAGCCGCGAGCTTTTCTTTAGGCAGATAAATCTATTTCACTCTTAAGCATATGGGGTATTAGCAATCGTTTCCAATTGTTATCCCCCTCCTAAAGGTAAATTCTCACGTGTTACTCACCCGTCCGCCACTTGAGTTAAAAACTCCCGTACGACTTGCATGTGTTAGGCATACCGCCAGCGTTCATCCTGAGCCAGGATCAAACTCTCTTAATATTTCCTTAAGTTTTTCTTTAAATTTTTGATGATTTGTAATATACATATATAATGTATTATTCTTAAATGGACTTGTTTTTTATAAATCATATAAAAAATAATTAAAATTATTTGTTTAATTTTTATCTTTTATTATAATTTATAAATTTTTAAAGCTATAATTTAATTATTAAGTGTAATTTCATACATTTGTGACAATTTGAAAATTTTATTTATTAAAACATTATTGTTTAAAAGTTCATTAGCATGACAAATAAAATGAGTTGGGATATTAGTAAAATTATTAATATTTGTAGTTATAATTTCATGATTGATTTGGTTTTCATATTCTGTTTGTAAGATTCGATCAGGAAGAAAATCAATTCCTAAATTGCCATAATTTTTTAAAAAATATTGAAGTATCTCTGGTTTTTTATTATACCAATATTCTCTAAGGTTATCTGGTATCGGATATTTATACCATAAAGATGGTAAATATCGAAAAATTCTTACTTCTTCTACTCCAAGTTTATCAATTAAATTTACTAAAGCAGGATTATCTAATGTCGATAAATTAGTAATATTAAATTTTTCCCCTTCACTTGGAAGATAAGGCATAGTAAATACTAATCTGTTTAAACCATCTAATATAATTCCAAGTAAACTTATAGAAATACTTGGTCCAATATCGATTCCTAATATAATCGGAAAAGTTCCTGTAAATGCTGTTAAATACCATTCTGTTAAAACTCTTAATGTATTAAATGGTTCTTGATAAGGGTTAAACATAAGCCACCACCACATAGCAGCCCGTATTTCGCATAATATTCTAAATTTATTTAAAAATCCGAAAGCCCATTCTTGCAATGTTCGTAAATTTGTTGTATTGATATGTTGATTTCCAAAAATTTGAATTATTTCTGAAACCCAATTTGGTAGAAATAACGGATTTTTTTGCGTAACAATAAAATTATAGTAACCTTCTAGGTTATCTTTGTAAAAAGATAAAGATGGGCTATTAAAACCAGAACTTTTTGGAAAAAATATTTCTAAATAAGTTTTTACCGACTCTGGATTATCGTGAGAACTACGACTAAGTGATAAAAGCTGTTGAGCCGCAGTTAAAGCTTCGCTTTCTATCAATATCATTAACATTTACCTCATTTAAATAAATTAAGTAAGAATTATCTTCGAATAGTACGATAAAGTAGTATAAAATTATCGGGATAGTAGGATTTGAACCTACGGCACCCTGCTCCCAAAGCAGGTACTCTACCAAACTGAGCTATATCCCGATAAACTTACTATTATTTTACCAAATAGAAGACATGAATATAATATCATAAATGAAATGCGTTTAGCAACCTCTTTTTACTTAGATATATTTTTTCTTACCTACAGTCTCATTATAAACAATATTAACTAAAGCAATAAATTAGAAAATAAAAGACTAAAATATAATAAAAATCTAAAGAAAATTTTAAACTCTAACAAATTATTTAATATAATCGTTAGAATTTAAATGTTTATAGAATTAAAGTTATTATTAATCTTTTTTCCAGTTTCCTTCAATATAATCTAACGCATCTTGAACAGTAACAATTTCGCCAGCAGCTTCATCATTAATATCTATTTCAAAAGCTTCTTCAAATGCCATAACTAATTCTACAACGTCTAATGAATCAGCCCCTAATTCTTTTGTAAAATTTGCTTCCGGTTTTACACTACTAGGTTCTATACCTAATTGAACACCGACAATATTTTGTAGTTTTGTAAGATTATCTTCTGCCATAAGATTTTTCCTTTTTTATCTATATATATATATATACTCTTATTACTAAAATATATTAATATAACGTATATATTATACTATAAAATAATAGTTAAAGAAATGTTTTAGCATGTTAAAGATTGGAATAACTTAATTACTTGATAAATACTAGCTCTATTAAGAGTGTATATTGGAATAATTCTTTGTTTTGCCAATTTTTTTAATTTAAGATTTTGCTTCAAGTGTTTTTTTAAACCAATAACAATACTTGCTTGTTTAATTTCTTTTGTTAATAGAATTTTAAGTCCAAGTTTACGAGCTGCTTCTTTAATTAAATTATTGGATAGTGAATATGTATAAATTACTAGTTTTTTAGTTTTTAAATTACGTGATCTTATTTGACTTTGTTGCATTAAAATTGTCCAATTATTGATATTTGAAATTGAACTATTTTTCAAAAAACTAGACGTTTTAAAAAGTGAAAGAGAATGTGTTTGAAATTTTTTATATTTTAAACGCGTTTTCTCATTTGTTAATAATTGTCGAATTTGAGAAACATTATAGTTACCACGTAAGATTAAATCAATAGAATTTTTTATGTTTTCATGAATAGTCCAAGAGTTTTGTTGATTGATTTCAATAGCTATTTGAAAAGCCGGGTAAGCCTTTCGTTCTAAAATACTTTTTTGTGTTCCCCGTCTTTTTGCTTCATCATCACTTAAAGTAACATATTGAATGCCCCCAATTAAATCAGCCAAAGAAGGATTTTTAATTAGATTTTCTAAACAATTTCCATGCGTTGTACCTACAAGTTGTACACCTTTTTCAGCAATAGTACGAGCAGCAAGGGCTTCCAGTTCGGTTCCAATCTCATCGATAATAATTATTTCGGGCATATGATTTTCAACGGCTTCAATCATTATTTGATGTTGAAATTCGGTTTTTGCTACTTGCATACGACGTGCGCGACCAATTCCAGAATGAGGAATATCACTATCTCCTGCAATCTCATTAGATGTATCAACAATAATGACTCTTTTTTCCATTTCATCTGATAAAACTCTAGCAATTTCACGAATAATTGTAGTTTTACCTACTCCAGGTTTCCCCAAAATTAAAATGGATTGTCCTGATTCTAATAAATCACGAATTATACTAATTGTACCAAAAATGGCACGACCAACACGACAAGTTAATCCATTTATTAAAGATTGACGGTTTCTAATACAACTTATACGATGAAGTGTTCGTTCTATCCCTGCCCTATTCTCATTACTAAAATGACTAATTCGTTTTGTTATATAATCAATATCTTGCCATGATACAATCTTTTGAGATACGTATTCTGAACCGTTGGTAAAACGAGCTTCAGGCCGCCGCCCTAAATCCATCACAATTTCAATAAGTTTGTCTTTATTTGCATGATTATTTAAATTTTCTTGAATAAAAAATGGTAAATTATCAAGTAATTTTTCTAAATCTTCATCTATACCCATAAAATCATACGTTTATAGTAACTTTCTAAATTCTATTATAGTTAGAATCGTTAAGAGAAACTTCAAAAGTTAGATTAATTTATTAAATAATTAAAAAATGAAAATTGACTAAATCAATTTTTATCATTTAATTATTTAATATCATGCTAGAAATATGATTTTCTTCAGTACTGAACTATTATTGATAAATTTTAATTAGAAAGTGCGACTAATTTATTAAATGTTTGGGTATCTAAAATAGCAATTTGTGATAACATTTTTCGATTTAGATCAATATTTGATTTTTTTAAATTATGTATAAATTTACTATAAGATAAATCATTTAATTTTGAAGCGGCATTGATTCGAGTAATCCAAATTTTTCTAAATGTACGTTTCTTTTGTTTTCTCCCTACAAACGAGTAGCGTAAAGCTTTCATAATTTGTTGATTTGCTACTCGAAAAAGTCGAGAATGAGCGCCACGGTAACCTTTTGCAAGCTGTAATATTTTATTCCGACGTTTTCGAGCTACATTTCCTCGTTTAACTCTGACCATTCTTTTTAATAAGGTAACATTAATTTAATAGGTTTACTATCACTAGTACTTATACAAATTGTTTGAGATAATCTCCGTTTCTGAGTATTAGATTTTTTACATAAAAGATGACCTTTAAAAGCGTGACGGCGTAAAAAATTACCAGTCCCAGTTCTTTTATATCTTTTTTGAGCTGCTTTTCGAGTTTTTAATTTTGGCATAAATTTTTAATTTTTTTCAGAAGAGTAAAATTCTTTAAAATAAAGAGTTGATTTTAAAGGATGTGAATATAAAAATTGATCACCCGATTGCCATTCTACGGGACAGGCTTGTCCGGGATGCTCTTTAATATATTGAATTGATTTTAAAATACGAAGAATTTCATTAATACTTCTGCCACACAATAAATTATTAACATTATAATATTGAATCACTCCTTGCTTGTCAATAATGAATAATCCAGGCAAAGCCATACCATCCTCAGTAAGTAATTTATAGTCATTACTAATTGTTTGTGTTAAATCGGAAACTAATGGATAATTTAAACCTTCTAATCCACCTTCGTCCCGACTAGAAAGAAGATAACGTAAATGAGAAAATGGACTATCAACTGAAATAGCAAGAATTTGAGTTGATAATTTTCTAAATTCTTTAATACAATCACTTAATGCAATTAATTCAGTAGGTGATACAGGTGTAAAATTAGCTGGATAAAAAATCAGAACAACATATTTCTTACCGCGATAATCTGAAAGACGAATTTTACCCAATTTTTTTTTATAAACACCAACAGTTATAAAATTTGGTGCTGACTTTCCAACTTGAGGATAATGTGTCATACCATATTACTTTATTGAAAATTTTAATTAAAAAATAGTATCAAAAATATAAAAGTAGAGCAATTTTAGTTTAAATAACACTACTTTTTATATTCCATTTAAAAACGAAATAGATAATTTATTTTTCTGATTTTGCTTCAACTTCAATTAATTCATTCAGAGCAAAATTATTCGTATTTGTCCCACTATAATTAACATTTTCAAATCTAACAACAACAGGATAACGAATTCCACTTTGATCTACTGTTGCGACTGTTCCCGTTTGATTAAACCAATATGATTCTTTTCTCAGAATTTTAACTTTTGATCCACGATTAACCATAAACTATAGTGCAAATCTTAAATATACTAATTTAGAAAACTAATAGATAGTTTACTAAATTAGTATAGTACTTTACGGAATATAAAATTATTAAGAAATTTTTAATAATGAGCTTTTATTAAAGTGAATTATTACAAATTTTTACAATACTATGCTTACTATTAGAAAAAAATTTCTTCATTATTTAAAATTATTAATAAATTACGTATAATGTTAATATGAAAACTCATATTTAATGACTACAAACTTTAATATATATATGAGCGTTTCATAGATTTTCGTCTCCCAAAAGGAGAAAAACAATGGCAATAAGCTCAACGGAGCGTCGTACAAAAAATGTACAAATTTTTGTAGAAAAAGACGCTGTTGAAACTAGTTTCGCAAAATGGGCACAACCGGGACATTTTTCTCGTACTTTAGCTAAAGGTCCGAAGACAACTACTTGGATCTGGAATTTACATGCAGACGCTCATGACTTTGATAGTCAAACCAGTTCATTAGAAGAAGTATCACGTAAAATTTTTAGTGCTCACTTTGGTCAGTTAGCGATAATATTTTTATGGATAAGTGGAATGCATTTTCATGGTGCATATTTTTCTAATTATTCGGCTTGGTTAACAGATCCTATTGGTATAAAACAAAGTTCACAAGTTGTTTGGCCGATTGTCGGTCAAGAAATTTTAAACGCTGATGTCGGTGGAAACTTTCAAGGTGTACAAACAACGTCTGGTTGGTTCCAAATGTGGCGAGCAGAAGGAATTACGAGTGAAGTTGAATTATATTGGATAGCAATTGGTGGATTATGTATGTCAGCTTTAATGGTATTTGCCGGTTGGTTCCATTATCATAAGGCAGCGCCAAAATTAGAGTGGTTCCAAAATGCAGAATCTATGATGAATCATCATTTAGCTGGATTACTAGGTTTAGGCTGTTTATCATGGTCTGGACATCAAATTCATATTGCATTACCTATTAACAAATTATTAGATGCGGGGGTTGCTCCTCAAGAAATTCCATTACCACATGAATTTTTAATCAACCGCGAATTAATGGCACAATTATATCCAAGTTTTGGAAAAGGATTAGGACCATTTTTTAGTGGAAATTGGGGTGAATATTCAGATTTTTTAACATTTAAAGGTGGATTAAATCCTGTAACTGGAGGATTATGGTTAAGTGATATTGCTCATCATCATTTAGCATTATCAGTGCTATTTATTGTAGCAGGCCATATGTACCGGACAAACTGGGGAATTGGTCATAGCATGAAAGAAATTTTAGAAGCACATAAAGGACCATTTACTGGTGAAGGTCACAAAGGTTTATATGAAATATTAACAACATCTTGGCATGCACAACTAGCTATTAACTTAGCAATGATGGGATCTTTAAGTATTATTGTTGCACATCATATGTATGCTATGCCACCATATCCTTACATAGCTACAGATTACGCAACACAATTATCATTATTCACTCATCATATGTGGATTGGTGGATTTTGTGTAGTTGGTGGTGCTGCACATGGTGCTATTTTTATGGTTAGAGATTATACACCTGCAAATAATTATAATAACTTATTAGATCGAGTATTACGTCACCGTGATGCTATAATATCTCATTTAAATTGGGTTTGTATATTTTTAGGATGTCATGCTTTTGGATTCTATATCCACAATGATACAATGCGTGCATTAGGTCGACCACAAGATATGTTTTCAGATAAAGCAATTCAATTACAACCTATTTTTGCGCAATGGATTCAAAATATTCATTTATTAGCACCAGGGACAACGGCTCCTAATGCTCTAGCTACCACAAGTTATGCTTTTGGAGGTGACGTTGTTGGAATTGGTGGAAAAATTGCAATGATGCCAATTCAATTAGGTACTGCTGATTTTATGGTTCATCATATCCATGCTTTTACAATTCATGTAACAGTTTTAATTTTATTAAAAGGTGTTTTATACGCAAGGAGTTCTAAATTAATTCCTGATAAAGCTAATTTAGGTTTCCGTTTCCCTTGTGACGGACCTGGAAGAGGTGGTACATGTCAAAGTTCAAGTTGGGATCATGTTTTCTTAGGTTTATTTTGGATGTATAATTCAATCTCTGTAGTAATTTTCCACTTTAGCTGGAAAATGCAATCTGATGTTTGGGGAACAATTACTCCAGACGGAGCAATATCTCATATTACAGGTGGTAATTTTGCTAAAAGTGCTATTACTATTAATGGTTGGTTACGTGATTTCTTATGGTCACAAGCTTCACAAGTTATTCAATCATACGGTTCAGCTGCATCTGCTTACGGACTAATATTTTTAGGAGCACATTTCATTTGGGCATTTAGTTTAATGTTCTTATTTAGTGGTAGAGGTTATTGGCAAGAATTAATTGAATCAATTGTTTGGGCCCACAACAAGTTAAATTTTGCTCCAGCAATTCAACCACGTGCATTAAGTATTACACAAGGTCGAGCTGTTGGTTTAGCGCATTATTTATTAGGTGGAATAGGAACAACTTGGTCATTCTTCTTAGCTAGAGCATTATCAATAAGCTAAAATTTTTAAGACTTTAAAAATCAAATATTTTTAATGATAGTTTGATTTTATTTTTATTTACAACTATAAATTATATAAATAGGCAGCTAACAATTATGGCAACTAAATTTCCAAAGTTTAGCCAAGCCCTTGCACAAGATCCAGCTACACGAAGAATTTGGTATGGAATAGCTACTGCTCATGATTTAGAAGCTCATGATGGAATGACAGAAGAGAATCTCTATCAAAAAATCTTCGCATCTCATTTTGGACATCTAGCTATTATTTTCCTTTGGACTGCTGGAAACTTATTTCATGTGGCATGGCAAGGTAACTTTGAACAATGGGTTAGTAATCCATTAAAAGTTAAACCAATTGCTCATTCTATTTGGGATCCACATTTTGGTGAATCAGCATTAAAGGCATTTAGTAAAGGTAATTCATATCCAGTAAATTTAGCATTTTCAGGAGTATACCAATGGTGGTATACTATTGGATTTAGAACAAACCAAGAATTATATAGAGGTTCAGTTGGCCTTCTAATTCTTTCATGCGTATTATTATTTGCAGGTTGGATACATTTACAGCCAAAATTCCGACCAAGTTTATCTTGGTTTAAAAATAATGAATCACGTTTAAACCATCATTTATCAGGTTTATTAGGTGTAAGCTCATTAGCTTGGACAGGACATCTTGTTCACGTCGCAATTCCAGTATCACGAGGTATACACGTAGGGTGGGACAATTTTTTAACTACACCGCCACATCCTGCTGGTTTAACTCCTTTCTTTACAGGTAATTGGACAGTTTATGCTGAAAATCCTGACAGCGCTAGTCATATCTATGGCACTAATGAGGGAGCTGGTACAGCAATATTAACATTTTTAGGCGGTTTCCATCCGCAAACACAAGCCTTATGGTTAACAGATATTGCTCATCATCAATTAGCGATTAGTGTTGTCTTTATTATTGCAGGCCATATGTACCGAACAAATTTTGGTATAGGTCATAATATGAAAGAAATATTAGATGCTCATCGCCCACCTGGGGGTAGATTAGGTGCTGGTCATGTTGGCTTATTTGAAACGATAACAAATTCGTTACATATGCAATTAGGATTAGCTTTAGCAGCGTTAGGCGTTGCTACATCGTTAACAGCACAACATATGTATGCTTTAACTCCATATGCTTATTTATCAAAGAGTTTTACAACTGAAGCAGCTCTTTATACACATCATCAATATATTGCTGGATTTTTAATGGTTGGTGCTTTTGCGCATGGGGCTATATTTTTTGTTCGGGATTATGATCCTGAATTAAACAAAAATAATGTTTTAGCACGTATGTTAGAACATAAAGAAGCAATTATTTCACATTTAAGCTGGGCCTCTTTATTTTTAGGTTTCCATACTTTAGGATTATATATTCATAATGATACTGTAGTAGCTTTTGGACAACCTGAAAAACAAATATTATTTGAACCAGTTTTTGCTGAATATATTCAAGCGGCTTCAGGTAAAGCTATTTATCAATTCAATGTTTTATTATCATCACCGACAAATCCAGCAACAATTGCTGGTAATCAAGTTTGGTTACCTGGTTGGTTAGAAGCTATTAATAACAATAAGAATGATTTATTCTTAACAATTGGTCCTGGAGATTTCTTAGTTCACCATGCAATTGCATTAGGATTACATGTTACTGCATTAATTCTTGTAAAAGGAGCGTTAGATGCTCGTGGTTCAAAATTAATGCCAGATAAGAAAGATTTTGGTTATAGTTTCCCTTGTGATGGACCTGGAAGAGGTGGTACATGTGATATTTCAGCATGGGATGCATTTTATTTAGCAATGTTTTGGATGTTAAATACAATAGGTTGGGTAACATTCTATTGGCATTGGAAACATATGACAATTTGGGGAGGTAATCCTGGTCAATTTGATGAATCATCAAATTATATTATGGGCTGGTTACGTGATTATTTATGGTTAAATTCATCACCATTAATTAATGGATATAACCCATTTGGTATGAATAATTTATCAGTTTGGGCATGGATGTTTTTATTTGGACATTTAATTTGGGCAACTGGATTTATGTTCTTAATTTCTTGGCGAGGTTATTGGCAAGAATTAATTGAAACTTTAGTTTGGGCTCATGAACGAACACCATTAGCTAATTTAATCCGTTGGCGTGATAAACCAGTAGCTCTTTCAATTGTTCAAGCACGTTTAGTAGGTTTAGTACATTTCGCAGTTGGTTATATTTTAACATATGCTGCTTTTGTTATTGCTTCTACAACAGGTAAATTTGGTTAAATTTTTAATAAAAGACAAGATTTTTAAATCTTGTCTTTTATTAAAAATTTAAAAATAAAGACCAAGCATATCAGGGAAAAAACGATTTATCTCAATAATAAACCCCGCTGTAAAAGTCATCCATATTGTTAATAAAACAGGAGCTGTAGATAAATATTTTTGAAAGTCATTCATATAATTATTATTAATCCTAAAATAAATAGTAAATAAACTTAACGCGGAGAAACTGTAATTTCATCAGAAGGTAATACTAATTCTTTACTAATTAATTCCTGCCATGCTGAAATAGGCCAAATATAACCTGTTGTCATGATTTTTAAGGCTAATGGAACATTAATAATAATTTCACTTTCTGTTGGATTTTTTGTTGTACTAACAGCTCTAACATATTTTCTACCTACCCAGCCAATCCAGCCAGAGATATAAATAAATCCAAATCCAGGAAGAATAAATTCCGCAGCATGACTCCAACGCCCATCAGCAATTAAATGAGGTAAACCATCGGTTCCACATAATAACTCTGAACGACTATATTTATCAAAACGAGCTTTAGTTCGTTCGATTTGTTGTTGTAAAGCTAAAGCGGGTGGAGAATCTATTTCATATTGAGTCCGACGTTGTTCTAATTTTTTTACACTAGCTTTTAACCTTTTTTCAAATGCTGGGGATTCACTACACTTAGTTAATCCACCAATTTCAGCTAATGCTTGTTTTGGTATAATAAGAATTAAAATTGCAATCAATAAAGTACTTAAATTAAATCTTTTCATTTAAAGTTAAAGAAAATTAATTTTGTTTATTTTAGTAAAAAATATCATAGAAGATAAAATAAGGCTAATTATATATTAATATATTAAAAAAAAAATACTATAAACTTAAGAATTTATTATGAATTATGATTTTAAACTATAAAAATTTTTAATTACAACTATCTCTAAAAGTTTTTGTTCTTCAGAATTAATAAATTTTTATTAATTCTGAAAAACAAAAACTTTTATAAATGAAAATAATTCAATAAGTTAGAAGCTATTCAAGATCTTTCCGATTTGGATTTCGTGAAGGATCGCTTGAAAGAAAACCAAAAATAAATAAAGAAATGAAAAAGATTACTGTTGTATATACAAAAATTTTTAAAGTTAACATTAAATTTTTCCTAGAAACTATTTCTAATAATATTAATTATACTAAAATATTAAAATTATAAATACTTTTATTAAATCTTTGTTAAATTTTTATTGTCAACTTAATAACAATAAATCGGTCATTTTAATAAATTCTTTTATTTTAAAGGGTATAAATTTAAAACTGAAATTCTAATTTTTTCGACATTTGGTAAATTACTTAATGTTAAAGAATTAGGAGAGTTTTTTATTGAAATATAACCATCAATGATTAAATATTTATTTGCAATATAATATTTCATTAAATCATAGGATAAGTTTCCCCAGATATAAATAGTAAAAATATCTTTACTATTGGTATTTGACTTAATAGGAACAAATTTAACAAGAAGTTTACTAAATATTATATCATCCTTAAAAATATATTGTTTTGGTGGAGCTACAATTTTAACAACGATTTGAATATGATTCATATCCATCGAATATTATTAAATTACTAAATTTCTTTGTTTTTGAACATCTTCAAAATTAATATCTCTTAACCGTTTTAATAATCTAACAAAATATTCTAAAAAATATGCATCTAATTGAATAATATCACCTGGATCAATTTTAAATAATTTATATAAATCAAAAGTTATTTTTGAAAAATTATTCTCAACATTTAAAATTTCTACAAAAGCTAAACGATCACTAATATTTTGACCCCATTCAAAAAATCCTAAAATCTGACTAGATAATTTTAATATTGAGATTGGAATTCGTTTTACTTGTGCCGATTGTCCTGCTAATTGTTCACATAATGTAATTATCTCTTCTGAAAGCCAGCCTTTTGGTCCACCTAAGAGAAATGTTTTATTTTTTGTTTCAGGTAATTGTAAAGCTCTTAAACAAAATTTAGCAATATCTTGAGTATCCATATAAGAAACACGAGTATTCTCATTTGTAACCCAAATAGGTAGATCTTCTAAAATTGGAATTGCATACTGTTCAATTAAGCCTTGATAAAATCCTGTTAAACGAAAAATAGTATAAGGAATACTTGATTGTTTTAATTTTTTTTCAATTCCTTGTTTCATTTTCATTAAAGGAATTTTAGGAAATTGTTCCAAATTTAATGTTGAACAAAAAATGAAACGTTGAATATTTGCTGTTTTTGCTGCATCTATTAATACTAATTTTCCATCCCAATCAACTTTTTTAGTTGATATATCATAAGGGCGACTAGTAGACGCATCAATTATAGCTGTAATTCCACGTAAGTTTGAAGGTATTGTTTCAGGTAAGGTTAGATCCCCATATACTAATTCAGCACCCCATTCCTTTAAAAAACTAGCTTTACGTAAATTTCTTACAAGACAACGAACCTGATACCCTTTTGTTAAAGCTTGAAGGACAATTTGACGTCCTAATGTTCCTGTACCACCGACGATAAGTAAACTCATAATCTTACTCTTAATAAAAGAATTTTAATAAAAATTAAAAAATTGCAATTTTTTTAATTTAAGAATCAAAAACTGTACTTTGTAAAATATCTTGAGCTTCAATATTAACTAACTCTTTTTTTGTCAAGACTTGTCCACGGCTATCAAAAATTCGATTTGCTTGACGCATTCTTGCTCGATCTAATGCATTTTTAATACTTCGAGCATTTGCAAATAATGGTTGTTCTTTTCTCTTTGTTATATATTGTATTAGCGCAGTTTCAGCATCTGCTGTTAATTGGTATTGTTGTTCTTCAAGCATCATTTTAGCAATTTTTAATAATTCCTCTGTTGTATAATCGGGAAAATCAATATGATTTGCAATTCTTGAAGATAACCCTGGGTTTGATTCATAAAATTTATCCATAGGTTGTTTATAACCTGCTAAGATAACGACTAAATCATCTCTTTGATTTTCCATTACTTGTAATAAAATTTCAATTGCTTCAGAACCATAATCACGCTCATTATCCGGTTTATATAGGTAATATGCTTCGTCAATAAATAATACACCCCCCATAGCTTTTTTAAGAACTTCTTTTGTTTTAGGTGCTGTATGACCAATATATTGACCTACTAGATCATCACGTGTTACTGTTAATAGATGCCCTTTTTTTATATAACCCAATTGATATAAAATATCAGCCATTTTTAATCCAACTGTTGTTTTTCCTGTACCAGGACTTCCTGTAAAAGACATATGTAATCCAGGACTACCTGAAGTAATACCTAAGTTTTTCCGTAATTTATCAATTAGTAATAAAGCAGCAATTTCTCTTATTCGAGTTTTAACTGGTGCTAAACCTACTAATTCTTCATTAAGTAAATTTAAAATTTTAGCGATTTCCGTTTTAGCGTACTCTTCCTGTAAATTTATTGAATATTGAGACATAAATTAATTAATAATAATCTATATAATAAATCGGTTATAATATAACCGATTTAAAAAAGATTTGTAAATATTTAGCTTAAAATTGAAGTAGGAATACTTGACAAACATATAAAAGCAAAACCGGCACTTCCACAACCACCTACAAAAAATCCACCTTTAAATTGATCCCAAGCTTTTTTTGTTTGAAGTTGAGTTGTTGTTTCAGCAAGTAAATTTGGTTGACTAAAAGATGCTGCCCCATAAATCGTTAATCCAAGTGTTAAAATAAGAATTAATCCAATTGTTGAAAGGAAACCAGCAAATAATGCCATGTCTGAATTCCGTAATGGTCCCAATTTAATAAAAGGACCAATTAAAAAATATCCATGGGCTAAGCCAATTTCTAGCCCACGTAATAATGGTGTTAAACCAAAACGATAAGCAGGTAAATTTTTTAAAAGAGCACGTGTTACTGCTGATGATGTAATTGGAGTTGCTAAATGTCCAACAGAAGGATCATCATTATAAGGTTTAATAAAATTAGCCATAACTTTAACTTAAATTTTAATAAAATTAATAGTAGAATTTTTAAATTAGTCTATGGTATTTAAAAATCAATGAAAATTTTTCTCAACCAAAATTTAAATATAGATTACTATATAATATATATTAATATATATAAAAATTTTTATAAACTTCATTTTTATTAAAGCAAAAAGATATTTATGGCAGTAATAATCGATTACTTTTTATTATTAGGATTTTGTTTTGCTCTTGCTTCAGGTTTATTTTTAGGATTAAAATCTATTAAATTAATTTAATTTTTTATTTAATCTTTAAATATGCAAAATAATGTTCGTCAAGATAGAATTACTGGATCACGCCGTTTTAGTAATTATTTTTGGACGTTTTTTCTTTTCATAGGAGGATTTAGTTTTTTATTAGCAGGTTTATCAAGTTATCTTAATGTTAATTTATTACCATTTGCAAATCCAACTGAATTAATTTTTATTCCTCAAGGAATTGTAATGATTTTTTATGGAACATTAAGTTTATCTTTAAGTATATATATAGTTTTAACCTTAATCTGGGATATTGGAAGTGGTTATAACGAGTATAATAAAATTGAAAACTTGGTAAAAATAGTACGAAAAGGATTTCCAGGAAAAAATCGTGAAATTCTTCTTACATATCCTGTAAATAATATTCGAGCAATTGGGATTCAAATTTCAGAAGGATTAAATCCAAAGCGTATTATTTATCTATGTTTAAAAGATGAACGAAAAATACCTTTAACTCCAGTTGAACAACCTAATACAATTTCAAATCTAGAAGATGAAGCAGCTGATTTAGCTAAGTTTCTAGATTTAAAATTAGAAAATCTTTAAAACTTTATTGCTTTTTATACCCGCATAGTTATATAATTAAAATATGCGGGCATAGTTTAGTGGTAAAACCTTAGCCTTCCAAGCTAATGATGGGGGTTCGATTCCCCCTGCCCGCTTTTGGTTAAGTTTTAGAATGAGTAACAATTATTTTTGTTAAAGGAGATTATAAATTATGTCTGGTGGATCTACAGGTGAACGTCCGTTTTCAGATATTATAACAAGTGTTCGTTATTGGATTATTCATAGTATAACTATTCCATCACTTTTTGTTTCTGGGTGGTTATTTATTAGTACTGGATTAGCATACGATGTTTTTGGTACACCGAGACCAAATGAATATTTTACACAGGATAGACAACAAATACCATTAGTAAACGATCGTTTCAGTGCAAAACAAGAGTTAGAAGATTTAACTAAAGGTTTATAAAGAGGTAAAATTTATGACAAACAATATTAATCAGCCTGTAGCTTATCCAATTTTTACTTTTCGTTGGCTTGCAATTCACGGTTTAGCTGTTCCAACCGTTTTCTTTTTAGGTGGAATTACAGCAATGCAATTTATTCAAAGATAAATTAATAATTTATATATGAGGTAAAATTTATGACTGGTCCAAATCCTAATAAACAAGCAGTTGAACTAAATCGAACATCTCTTTATTGGGGACTTTTATTAATTTTTGTTTTAGCTGTACTATTTTCAAGTTATTTCTTTAATTAACAATTATAAGTAGGAGTTTTTTTATATGTCTAATACGGGTAGAATTCCTTTATGGCTTGTAGGTTTAGTAGGTGGTTTAGCAGTAATTACAATACTTAGTTTATTTTTTTATGGAGCATACTCTGGTTTAGGTTCATCACTTTAAAAAATTATTTAATTATAAATTAAACTATTTTTAGTCTAATTTATAATTAAATAATTTTTTTATTTTCTTTTTGGAGGCTTTTTCTTATTACCTTTACCTAAAAAGCCCCACCATAATCTTAAAGTATCACGAAGGCGTATATTATAGAATATAAAATCATCTTGCCAAGCAGTATATCCACCACTATAGATACTATCTTTTGGACGTTTTCCAACATGTAATTCAACACTATATGTAAGAAATGGTACATAAAAATATTGTGAAAAGATAGCATGTAACATAGCAATCATAACAAAAGTAATATGTACAAAAGCCCAGGCGCCTAAATAAATTCGAAGGTTTTCAGCTTCTAAATATCTTCGTTCGGGAATAAGGACTTTATTTAAAAAAGTCCGAGCACGAAGCGAAGATTTAAAAAGATAAGGCATAAAAGTATTATAAAGTGTAATAAAGGTAAAATGCCATCGAACATGATAAGGACAGTATTTTTTTCCAACCCGAACCCAACCTACATAAAGAAACATTGAACTCATTGGTTTTATGTTTGTTTTATAAATGGTTGACAATGTATTAACTAAATCTTTTCGAATAAATACATAAATTGGATCAGTTATATGTGTAACACTTTCGGGTATTTTTGCAAAAATAGGGGTTATCCAATCAAAATTATAAGGAGTATTCGTTTGTTTAATAAGATCATCAAAAACTCTTTCAGCTGCTCGATACTGAGCAACTTCACGATATATAATTTCCTCTCGATAGGCATTTCTAAGTAGAGGATGGAGTGATAAATTCGGATAATAAGCGCCTATGCAATCATTTAATGCCATTGCCCAAAGAATACAAGATATTAATCCAATTGAACAAATCTTGAATGATGTAATTAAATTGTACCTAAAAGAATAAATTAGAAAACGAAGGAGACACAATATTATTAATGCTCTTTGAAATTCTTCTATTGTAAAACCATATGTTGATATTTCTTTTAACTTAGAACAGAAATTATCAAAAATAGTCATAGTCATATAGTCGGATTCATCAGACCAATCCAAACTATTAGAAACTATTGTAAGACTTAATAGGTAATTTGTTAAAAATATATTCACTTAATATTTCTTCATTTAAATAAATAAATAATTACTATAATCGCATAGCTCTAGTACACTTGTCAAGAAACTTAAATTAAATTTAAACTGACTTTCTCTCTATTTCTAATTTTATTATTACTACCCCCAAGGGAATTCGAATCCCTGTCTGCTCCGTGAAAGGGAGCTGTCCTAGGCCTCTAGACGATGGGGGCTTTTTGGAATTTTAAAAGTTTTTAAACTAGTCTAGTTAGAGCTAGTTAGCGGGCAACGCGATTCGAACGCGCGACATCAACCTTGGCAAGGTTGCGCTCTACCACTGAGCTATGCCCGCATATTAAATTGAAAACTATACATCTATAGTAATTTAGTATTGAGTTTATGTCAATAGTTTAAATCAATTTAATTGCTTTAGAAATTATAGTGTAAACTATAATTTCTAAAGCAATTAAATTGAAGATGAAATCCCATCTGCAGCTGCAATAGCAATAACAAGACCGACCCAAATTTGAAATAGTTGATTAAATTTACCTCTTGAATCTTCCCATTCTCCAGGTGTAGCTAACGCTACTGGAACAGTTACAATTAAACCTAATGAAATTAAAACTAATAAAGTTACTAAAGCTGTTATCATAAAAATTCCTTAAAATTTTTTATATTGAAAAACTAATTTTTAATTTATTAAAGATTACCTTTTTTCAAAGCTAATAATACGATTACTGCAGGACCTGCTAACATAATAGCACCTGTTGCTATTATTTGATTTATAACTTGCCAATTAACCATTTTTTTAAATCCTTAATTTATAAATTTTATTAAAATTTTAAATAATAAAATGACCTATAACGTTATTAGTCATTTTAGTTGAAAAAGAGGAAAGTAAATATATTATTTTAATAATTTTTTATTAAATATTAGTATGTTTTATATAATTTTTTTTTTTATTAAATACTTTAATATTGACGGGTTATTATGGTAATATATTTTAAAGGGTTGCTAACTCAATGGTAGAGTACTCGGCTTTTAACCGATTTGTTCTGGGTTCGAGTCCCAGGTAACCCATTTAAGATTTTAAAAATTCTCAGAATTCTAATTTATTTAAATCCTAATCTAGTTTTATTTTGATAAATTAAATAGAAAAAAATATAATTTTATCCAGCATTTAAATACTGGATAAAATGTAATAAAATTTAATCAATAGGACGCATTGATAATACAGGTTCATTGGCACGATTAATACCTTTTTCAAAACCAGCTGCAGCTGCTCTTGCTCGACCAGAATGCCACCAATGACCTACTAAGAAGAAGAAGGCTAAGAAGAAATGTGAACAACATAACCATGAACGAGGTGATACATAGTTTACTGAATTAATTTCTGTTGCTACACCACCTACTGAGTTTAATGAGCCTAATGGTGCATGCGTCATATATTCAGCAGCACGACGCTCTTGCCACGGTTGAATATCATTCTTAATTTTATTAATATCTAATCCATTTGGACCACGTAAAGGTTCAACCCATGGAGCACGTAAATCCCAAAAACGCATTGTTTCACCACCAAAGATAATTTCTCCACTTGGTGAACGCATTAAATATTTACCTAAACCTGTAGGACCTTGAGCAGATGATACATTTGCTCCTAAACGTTGATCTCGAACTAAAAACGTAAAAGCTTGTGACTGTGACGCTTCAGGACCTGTTGGTCCATAAAGTTCACTAGGGTAAGCAGTATTGTTATACCAAGAGTATAACGCAGCAGTCCAACCCATTAGTGAAATAGCCGCTAAACTATATGAAAGGTAAGCTTCTCCAGACCATACAAAAGCACGTCTTGCCCATGCAAAAGGTTTTGTAAAGATATGGAAAATACCACCAACAATACATAAAACACCAACCCAAATATGACCACCAACAATATCTTCCATATTATTAACGGCAACAACCCAGCCGTCTCCACCAAAAGGAGAACGGAATACATAACCAAAAATCACAATTGGATTTAATGTAGGTGTTGTAATAAATCGAACATCACCACCACCGGGTGCCCATGTATCATAAACACCACCAAGATACATAGCTTTTATTACTAATAAAAATGATCCAATTCCTAAGACACATAAATGAATCCCTAAAATTGTCGTCATCTTATTTTTATCACGCCAATCATAACCAAAGAATGGGAATGATTCTTCTAATGTATCCGGACCTAATAAAGAGTGGTATATACCGCCAAATCCTAAAACTGCTGAAGAAATTAAATGGATTACTCCTACTGCAAAATAAGGAACAGTTGTTGTAATTTCACCACCAGGTCCAATCCCATAACCTAAAGTTGCTAAATGTTGAATTAAGATGAAGCCTTGCTCATATAAAGGTTTTTCAGGTACAAAATGAGATACCTCAAATAATACCATAGCACCAGCCCAAAATACCATTAAACCGGCATGAGCAACATGAGCACCTAATAATTTACCTGAAACATTGATTAAACGAGCATTTCCACTCCACCAAGCGAAACCTGTTGATTCAATGTCACGACCTGCTATACTACTGTTAAAGGGCGTTTCCACGTGGTAATACCTCCTCAGGGAATACAAAATTTTCATGTGGTTGATCTTGTGCAGCCATCCACGAACGGATACCTTCGTTTAATAGAATGTTTTTTGTATAGAAAGTTTCAAATTCAGGATCTTCAGCAGCACGTAATTCTTGTGAAACAAAATCGTATGCACGTAAGTTTAATGCTAATCCAACAATCCCAATTGCACTTGTCCATAATCCTGTAACAGGAACAAATAACATAAAGAAATGTAACCATCGCTTATTAGAAAATGCTACACCAAAAATTTGTGACCAAAAACGATTAGCGGTTACCATTGAATATGTTTCTTCCGATTGAGTCGGTGTAAACGCACGGAATGTATTTGCCGCATCACCATCTTCAAATAAAGTATTTTCTACAGTTGCACCGTGGATAGCGCAAAGTAGTGCTCCCCCTAAAATACCAGCAACACCCATCATATGGAATGGATTTAGTGTCCAGTTGTGGAAACCTTGTAAGAATAATAAAAATCGGAAAATTGCAGCTACACCAAAACTTGGAGCAAAGAACCAACTAGCTTGACCTAATGGGTATAATAAAAATACTGAAACAAATACAGCAATTGGTCCAGAAAATGCAATTGCATTATAAGGACGAATACCAACTAATCGAGCAATTTCAAATTGGCGTAAACAGAAACCAATTAAGCCAAATGCTCCATGTAATGCTACAAATGTCCAAAGTCCACCAATTTGACACCAACGTGTAAAATCACCTTGCGCTTCAGGACCCCATAATAATAAAAGTGAATGACCCATACTATTTGCAGGTGTTGAAACAGCAGCAGTTAAAAAGTTACAGCCTTCTAAATAAGAACTGGCTAAACCATGTGTATACCAAGAAGTAACAAATGTAGTTCCTGTCATCCATCCACCAGCTGCTAAATAAGCCGTAGGAAATAATAATAAACCTGACCAGCCAACAAAAACAAATCGATCTTTTTTCAACCAATCATCAACAAGATCAAATAAGCCACGTTCTTGGTTTTGTCCAATAACAACGACCATATTATATAATCCTTAAAATAAAATTATTTATTAAGTAAACTTACAAAAGGATAAATTTTACTATGCTCTTCTCAGCGTCTAGAAAGTATTATAACTTAATATAAAAAATATTTTGATAATTTTCATTTAATTTTTTTAATATTCGCATTAAAAATTAATATTTACTAAATAATTACTTATATAGTTTATGATTTATTAAAATAATTAATATTATATTTTCAACCAAGTATTCCGTAAACTTTTTAAAACTATGCTATAATTCAATACAAATATAACATTTATTATTATAAATAATTTTTTATTAATCCGTAGAATTAATAAACTTTTTGAATTAACATAAGAGTAAAGGAATAAATTATGATTTCTGATTATCAAGTTTATATAATATTATTAATCGCACTATTAGCAAGTGTTTTAGCTATTAAATTAGGTTCAACGCTTTATCAATAAAAAATTCTATTATTTTTAATTAAAAAGTATGAGCATCGAAAAGTCAAAAAATTTTAGTACCCCAGTTTTTCCTTTCACTGCAATAGTAGGGCAAGAAGAAATGAAATTAGCGCTTCAATTAAATGTCATAGATCCTAAAATTGGTGGAGTAATGATTATGGGAGATCGTGGTACAGGAAAATCTACTACGATTCGTGCCATTGCTGACTTACTTCCTGAAATTGAAGTAGTTAAAGATGATCCATTCAATTCACATAAATCTGACTTAGATTTAATGAGTAATGAAGTTAAGCTTGCTATTCAAAATAATCAAACTCTTCAAACAGAATTTATAAAAATCCCAATGGTAGATTTACCTTTAGGGGCCACAGAAGATCGAGTTTGTGGAACAATAGACATTGAAAAAGCTTTAACAGAAGGTATTAAAGCTTTTGAACCAGGTTTATTAGCAAAAGCAAATCGAGGAATTTTATATGTAGATGAAGTTAATTTACTCGATGATCATTTAGTAGATATATTATTAGATTCTGCTGCTTCTGGTTGGAATACAGTAGAACGAGAAGGCATTTCAATTCGACACCCCGCTCGATTTGTACTTGTTGGTTCAGGAAATCCTGAAGAAGGAGAACTTCGCCCACAATTATTAGATCGATTTGGAATGCATGCCGAAATTCGAACTGTAAAAGATCCTAAATTACGCGTAAAAGTAGTGGAAGAAAGAACTTCATTCGATCAAACTCCAGATATCTGGATTGACAATTATGAACAACAGCAACAAGAATTACGCGATCGTATTGTTGCTGCACAAAAATTGTTACCAAAAGTTGAATTAGATTATGAACTAAGAATAAAGATTTCTGAAGTTTGTAGTCAACTCGATGTAGATGGATTACGTGGAGATATTGTAACTAATCGAGCTGCTAAAGCTTACGCTGCTTATAATGGGCAGACTAAAGTAACCATTAATGATATTTCGAAGATTATTACTTTATGTTTACGGCATCGTTTAAGAAAAGACCCATTAGAATCAATTGATTCAGGTAATAAAGTTCTTAAAGTTTTTGAAGAAATTTTTGAAATTGAAAAATAAAAATAAATTAAAAAGTAAGTGGTTAGTGTATATATATTAACCATTTACTTTTTTCTCTAGTTATAAATTATAAAATTATGTTAAAAATTATTTGGTTAATATTAAGTCTTTTTCTAATTTTATTAGTTCTTATTAGAATACCTAATAGTGGAGGAATTACAAATTTTTCTATCAACAATAATTTAATCGGATCCTCCAATTCGACAGAACGATTTTTAAATAAACTTACTTGGTTATTTATTACTCTTTATTTTCTTTTAGCTCTGAAGTTTAATATTTATATTTAAATAATTAAAGATTAATTTATAGACAAAAATAGTATTTATTGGTATAATAAATAGAGTAGACGAATCTGTCACGCGGAGTAGAGCAGTCTGGTAGCTCGTTGGGCTCATAACCCGAAGGTCAATGGTTCAAATCCATTCTCCGCTAGAAAATTTTATAAATTAACGAAAAATTATCAAGTTTTTTATTAAAATAGTATATTGAACGTTAAATAATAATAAGGTTTTACGTATGACATTAAATTTACAAACACCATTCCCAACTTTTGGTGGAAGTACAGGTGGCTGGCTACGTGCAGCCGAAGTGGAAGAGAAATATGCAATTACTTGGACTAGCAAAAAAGAACAAATTTTTGAAATGCCGACAGGTGGAGCAGCCATTATGCGTAATGGAGAAAATTTATTATATTTAGCTAGAAAAGAACAGTGTTTAGCATTAGGTACACAATTACGGACTTTTAAAATAAACGATTATAAAATATATAGAATTTTTCCAAGTGGTGAAGTTCAATATTTACATCCTAAAGATGGGGTTTTCCCTGAAAAAGTAAATCCAGGTCGTACGGCTACTAACAGTCGAAATTTTTCAATAGGAAAAAATCCTAATCCGGCTTCAATTAAATTTAGTGGAACTACTACTTACGAAATTTAATTATAATATAAACATAAGATTAGTGGTTTCACTAATCTTTTGGCGAGATGGCAGAGTTGGTCGATTGCGTCTGATTTGAAATCAGATGAATCTTTACGGATTCCGTGGGTTCGAATCCCACTCTCGCCTTTTAAACTTAAAGTTACAGTAAATAATAAAATTTTTGGTATAGTTATAAATTTTGCTTAGCCGTGTTTTTATTTTTTTAAAAAAATTTTTATGAGCAAAGTCTACGATTGGTTTGAAGAGCGTTTAGAAGTTCAAGCTATTGCGGATGATATTTCAAGTAAATATGTACCCCCACATGTTAATATTTTTTATTGTTTTGGTGGAATTGTCTTTACTTGTTTTTTAGTCCAAGTAGCAACTGGATTTGCTATGACATTTTACTATAGACCGAGTGTTGTAGATGCATTCGCATCCGTAGAATATATTATGACAAGTGTTAATTTTGGATGGTTAATCCGTTCTGTACATCGTTGGTCTGCTAGTATGATGGTAATGATGATGGTATTACATGTATTTAGGGTTTATTTAACGGGGGGATTTAAGAAACCTCGTGAACTAACATGGGTAACTGGAGTAATTTTAGCTGTAGTTACAGTTTCATTTGGTGTAACGGGTTATTCATTACCTTGGGATCAAGTAGGATTTTGGGCATGTAAAATTGTTACTGGTGTTCCAGCAGCAGTTCCAGTAGTAGGACCACCATTAGTTTTAGTTTTACGTGGTGGAGAAAGCGTTGGTCAAAGTACATTAACACGTTTCTACAGTGCACATACGTTTGTATTACCTTTAGCTGCAGCAGTTTTAATGTTAACGCATTTCTTAATGATCAGAAAACAAGGAATTTCAGGACCACTTTAATTTGAAAAAAAATCAAAAGCTATTAATTTTTTATAATAAGGAAGTTATATGTCAGTAATTAAAAAACCCGATTTAACCGATCCAAAACTAAGAGCAAAACTGGCTAAAGGCATGGGCCACAATTATTATGGTGAACCTGCTTGGCCTAACGATTTATTATATGTTTTTCCGGTTTGTATTTTAGGAACATTCGCTTGTTGTATTGGTTTAGGTGTAATGGCACCAACACAATTAGGTGAACCTGCAGATCCTTTTAATACACCATTAGAAATTTTACCAGAATGGTACTTTTTCCCTACATTTAATTTATTACGTGTACTCCCAAATAAACTATTAGGAGTGTTAGCTATGGCAGCTGTTCCTGCGGGCTTAATTACAGTGCCATTTATTGAAAATGTAAATAAGTTTCAAAATCCTTTCCGTCGCCCTATTGCTAGCTTAATGTTTATTTTAGGATTTTTTGCTGCTGTTTGGTTAGGTATTGGAGCTTGTGTTCCAATTGATAAAGCAATTTCATTAGGTTATTGGTAATGGTAAAATAATTGTTCACTATTAATATTATATTTTTTTGTATAATTGATAGAAGCTTTGCTCTTATCAATTATACAAAAAAATATAATATTAAACTAATGATACTTTACCTCCAGCATCTTCTAATTGTTTTTTTACATCTTCAGCAGTTTCCTTAGAAACTCCCTCTTGAACTTGTTGTGGAGTTGATTCTACGAGTTGTTTTGCCTCTTTTAAACCTAATCCTGTTAATCCACGAACAACTTTTAAAACTGCAATTTTTTTGTCAGCTGGAACTTCGTCTAACATGACATTAAATTCGGTTTTCTCTTCCACTTCTTCTGTAACAGCTGGACCAGCCATTACCATTGTGGCACCCGCACTAGCTGATGCATCAACATTAAATGTTTCTTCTATTTTACTTACTAATTCCGATGCTTCTAATAATGTTAACGTTTTTAAATCTTCTATAATTTGATCAATTTTTTCTGACATATAAAATTTCTTTATAATTATATATTTATATATTAAGCGAAAATGGTTAAATCTAATTGAAGTGAAGGTCCCATACTTGTACAAATGTATAAACTTTTGAAATATTTACCTTTTACACCTGATGGACGATTTTGTTCAATAGAATTATATAAAGCCTGTAAATTTTCCAGTAATTGATTTGGTGAAAAATCTGATTTTCCAAAACTGACATGAACAATCCCAGTTTTATCTGCTTTATATTCAAATTTTCCTTTTTTAAATTCTTCTAATGTTTTTGCTATTGTAGTTGTTACTGTGCCTGATTTTGGTGATGGCATTAATCCTTTAGGACCTAAACTACGACCTAACTTTGCTAACTTAGGCATCATGTCCGGAGTAGCTAATAATAAATCAAAATTAATATTTCCTTTACTTATCTGTTCAACTAAATCATCACTACCAACGATATCTGCATTATTTTCTTTTGCTTCAAGAAAATTTGCTTCATTAGTTAAAACAGCAATTTTAATTATCTTACCAATACCATTCGGTAATATTACTGTAGTACGTAATTGTTGATCGGCATATTTTGGATCAATATTTAAATTAGCATGCAATTCAACAGTTTCTACAAATTTTGCCGTGGCTGTCTCTTTGAGAACTTGAATAGCTTGGTCAAGATTTGTATAAATAATATTTTCGGTTTTTTTCCTATTTTCTTTTTGACGACGCGATAGTTTTCGCATATACTTTTTCTATTAATAAATTTATAAACTCTAAATTAATCTACAATGGAAATTCCCATATTACGTGCAGTTCCTTCAACAATTTTTTTAGCACTTTCAAGTTTATTAGTATTTAAATCTGGTAATTTAATATTCGCAATTTCTTCTAATTGAGATTTACTAATAGAACCTACATTTATTCGATTAGGAGTTGAAGATCCTTTTTTAATGTTAGCAGCATTTACTAATAAAACTGAAGCAGGAGGTGTTTTCAAAATAAAAGTATAACTTCTATCTTCATAGACAGAAATTTCAACAGGAATAATTAATCCCGCTTTGTCCCCTGTTTTTGCATTATACTCTTTACAAAATGCTGCAATATTTACGCCATGTTGGCCTAAAGCTGGCCCTACTGGGGGAGCTGGTGTAGCTTTTCCAGCTGGTAATGCTAATTTAATTAATGCTGTTACTTTTTTTGCCATAGTATATTCAATAAATTTAATAAAAATAAAAAAGATGAAGTTTTGATTAATAAGTTTTTTTATTTTTTACTATTTTAAAATGCTCTCAAATAAATTCTTAAACCTCTTATTAAAAGAGAAACGCGCCCTGAAGGACTTGAACCCTCGACATCTAATTTTGGAGACTAGCGTTCTACCAACTGAACTAAGGACGCAACAAATTTACTATACCTATAGTATTTTAAAAAAGCAATAGTTTAATCTTTTTTCAAATATTTATTAACAAATAATATTTCATGTTTTTAACAATGAAACAATCTAATCAAAATCTAGATCAATCTATTCTAAATAAATATCTACCTCATAATTTTTTAGCGGAAAAAATTATCTTAAGTAGTTTATTAAATAATACAGAAATACTCAATCTTATTCTAAATAATTTGACAACAGAAACCTTTTATTTCAAAAATCATCAAGAAATTTATAAAGCTATTAAAAATATGTATAAAAAAAAAATTCCAATCGATTTAATAACATTAATAACATTTTTAAAAGATAATGGAATATTAGAAAAAATTGGTGGTCTTAAAGTATTAAGTGAGTTAGTGTATGATGTTCCAGATCAACTTTATATAAAGGATTATATTCAACTAATAAAAGAAAAATTTGTAAGACGCTCTTTAATTCATTTAGGATATAAAGCTATTAATTCAAGTTATATAACAAATATTAAATTAGAAACCCTTTTACATGATTTAGAAACAGATGTCCTGAACTTAACAACAGGAATTCAACCACAAAACTTATTAAGTAGTAGTGAATTATTAACAAAAGTTATGAGTGATTTAAAACAAAAATGTTTACAACCCCTTTTACCAGGTTTATCATCAGGCTTTTATGACTTAGATTCAATAATACAAGGTTTTCAAAACTCTGATTTAATTATTATTGCTGGTCGACCATCTATGGGTAAAACAGCTTTTTGTTTAAAACTTGCTACCAATATACTTAAAAAGTATAAATTACCCGTTTTATTTTTTAGTTTAGAAATGGCTAAAGAACAACTAATTTATCGTTTATTAGCTGCAGAAAGTGAAATAAGTAATAGACAATTACGGTCAGGAAATATTACAAAGAATGATTGGTTAATATTAAATAAAATAATTCGAAAATTATCTTCTTTACCCTTTTTTATTGATGATACCCCAAATCTTTCAATTCTAGATATTCGTAATAAAATAAAAAAAATAATATTTGAACAAACACATTTGGGCCTAATCATTATTGATTATCTTCAATTAATGCAAAATTCAAAATTTCAAAATGATAATCGTGTTCAAGAATTATCTATTATTACTCGTTCTTTAAAACTTATTGCTCGTGAATTTAATATTCCTATTATTACCCTTTCCCAATTAAGTCGAAATGTTGAAAGTCGAATTAATAAACGACCTATTTTATCTGATTTAAGAGAAAGTGGTTCGATTGAACAAGATGCTGATTTAGTTTTAATGTTATACCGAGATAGTTATTATAATTTAAATAGTACCGACTTTCATACTACTGAATTAATGATTGCAAAACATAGAAATGGCCCTATAGGAACAATAAAATTAAATTTCGATGCTGAATTTACAAAATTTTCGGAATATAAAAACAATATTTAGATTAACATGCCCAGAACCAGATTCGAACTGGTGACACGAGGATCTTCAATCCACTGCTCTACCAACTGAGCTATCCGGGCTTAAATATAATTATAATTAAAGAAGGTAAAAATAACAATAGATTTTGTTCTAAAGATTGATTATTTATAATAAATTTATTAATATGTTAAGTGGGTATAGTTTTTTTATAATTTTTAGAAAAAATTTTTAATATGTCAGAATTGTAAAATAGCAGCATAAAATTAACACTAAAAATTAGTACGAAAGCTATACCTAAAATTAAATAAAAATTTTTACTAATGAATCTTGATAAAAATATTTTTTCTTTCAATTGTTAACGTTATACATTAAATACAATATAGTTTGGATTAAGAAAAATTATTTGAATATTAAAATTTTAATTGTGTTTTTTTTTTTTTTACTGATACAATTAATAATATAGTTAATTTTACTATTTTTAATTTTTATTTTAAAGCAAAACGGAATTACAAATGACAAGTTCATTAGCAAATTTTATATCTAGTTTAGTAGCAGGTGGTATTGTTGTATTAGTAATTGGAGTTGCATTGGCCATTATAAGCAAAAGTGATCGAGTTACAAGATCATAAATTAAAAATTTATCATTTATAGTCAATATAAGGAAAATTTAAGTATGATAAATATTGGTTTTGGTCCGAATATTATATTAGGTTTTATTTTAGGTTTTGGAGTCATATTATTATATTTATTGCGAATAGTTAAACCTGAAGTTGCAAGAGATGAAGACATATTTTTTGCAACTATTGGTTTACTTTATAGTTCAATTTTAATTGTTCATGGTTGGCGTTTAGACCCTATTCTTTTATTTAGTCAAGTTTTAAGTATTTTATCTTTGCTTATAGCTGGATGGGAAAATATTCGCTTAAGAGGACTTTTATCAAATATTATAAAATTTAAAAATAAAAAAGAAAATAATAATGATAAGTAAATCTTAATTTTTTATTTCTCTTGGTTTCAATTATATAAATCAATTTTGTTAAGATTATGTTTAAAAAATATTCTATAATTTGTATTGCCTTATTTTTCTTTTTACCTAATTTTTTTGTAACAAGGGCTTTAGCCATTGATTTAGATGAAGCTACACGTACCGTAGTTATAGATGGTAATGGTACTACGGCAATTTTGACTCCTGAACAAGTAAAAAGAGGAAAACGTTTATTTAATGCTACATGTGGAGCATGTCATGTTGGTGGAATTACAAAGACAAACCCTAATGTAGGTTTAGATCCTGAGGCTTTAAGCTTAGCTACACCGCGCCGTGATAATATTGCTGCATTAGTTGATTATTTAAAAAATCCAACAAGTTACGATGGATTAGAATCAATCGCTGAAGTTCATCCAAGTATTAAAAGTGCTGATATTTATCCGCGTATGAGATCATTAACAGATGAAGATTTATATGCTATAGCAGGCCATGTTATGTTATCACCTAAAATCTTAACAGAGAAATGGGGTGGCGGTAAAATTTACTATTAAAAAATTAATGAATAATTTAATATTTCATATTAAATTATTCATTAATTTTTTAATAGTAAATTTAAATAATGCTTCAAAGAAGCATGTAGCTCAGTGGATAGAGCATTAGATTCCGATTCTAAAAGTCAAGGGTTCGATTCCCTTCATGCTTATTCTTCTTTTTTTCAATAAAGATTTTAATTTTGGGGCTGACTTGGTTTCGACATTTAAATATAGTTTATCCGATTTTATAGATTAAATTTGTTAATTATTTTAATAAGAAAATATTAATTATTTAATTCAAGAAAAATTTTTCTAAAATCTTTTCGTTCACTATTACTAGATTTTTCTAGTGAGATAGTCTAGAATATTTTAAAATGATTTAATAATTTTAATAAAATCTGTACCTTAAGACTTTACTATTAATTAAATGGACGTGGGTTCGAGTCCCATCAGCTCCATACTATAAAACTGGAAAATAGTAGCATTCGTGGCCGAGTGGTTGAAGGCACCGGACTCATAATCCGTTTTCCTCTGGAACGTCACTGGTTCGAACCCAGTCGGATGCAAATAATAATATTTTTATATTGTGTGTTTTTTTTTTTTGATTCTCAGATTATAATAACAATCGAAACCTTTAAAGCATTATTATATGTATATTATGAATTTTAATAATCAAAAAATTATTACTGAATTTCAAAAACAATATTTAAAAGAAGATTTTCCCAAAATTCAAATTGGTGATAGTATAAAAGTTGGTGTGAAAATTATTGAAGGAAACAAAGAAAGAGTTCAATTTTATGAGGGAACAATTATCGCAATAAAAAATAGTTCAATTAATAAAACTATAACTGTTCGAAAAGTTTTGCAAGGTATTGGGGTTGAAAGAATTTTTTTAATTCATTCACCTAAAATCGCTTCTCTTACTATACTAAAATCAGCAAAAGTTAGAAGAGCAAAACTTTATTATTTAAGAAATAGAAAAGGAAAAGCTAGTCGTTTAAAACAGCGTTTCAATTAAAATTAAACTTAAAAATTAAAAAAAAAAATTATAACTACTGTACTATAATATTTAATAGTGAAGTTATTGATATACAATTTTTCAAACTTTACTTTTGAATTTTTTCAAACTAATTGTTTAAAATAAGGAATTATATGGCCACTTACAAAGTGACATTATTAAGTGAAGAGCACGATATTGATACGACTATTGATTGCCCTGATGATGCTTTTGTTTTAGATGTAGCTGAAGAGCAAGGAATTGAATTACCATATTCTTGCCGTGCAGGTGCTTGTTCAACTTGTGCTGGAAAAGTAGTAGAAGGTAGTATTGACCAATCAGAACAATCATTTTTAGATGAAGACCAAGTTGGTGCAGGATTTGTATTAACATGTGTTACTTACCCTACATCAGATTGTAAAATCCTAGTTCATCAAGAAGATGAATTATATTAATTATATTTTCCTTAAAAAAAGAAATGATCTATTGATAATAGATCATTCCTTTTTTTAAAAGTTTAACTCTGCAGCTTGAACTTTTTCAAATTGTTTTTTCTTTAAAATTAATAAAATCTGTGTTAATAAAACACAAAGACAAAACGCTAAATAACCAAGAATACGTAATGGGTTTTGTAAAACAATTTCAGTCTCTTCCTGACCAAATCCTCCTACATTCGGATCACTATTTAGAGGTTGATCAACTTTAACAATATCACCTTGTTTAACTAATAAATTTAAACCTGCTGGTACAAGTTGCGATGACTTCTCCCCACTCGGATTGACAATTGTAATAGTTGAATCACCTTTTTCTGATAAAACAATTTCACTAATTTGACCAGATTTTTCAGCTCCGAAAATATTCACATTACTTTTTTCACCTGTAGGATAAACTTGACCACGTCCACGATTTCCACCAGCATATAAAGGATAAGTTAAATACTTGACATTGGAATTTGTTTCTGGATCAGGAGCTACAACTGGAAATAATAATTCTTGATGGGTTTTTCCAGCAATAGGTCCAACAACAAGAATATTATCATATTCTGTACTATAAGGAGAAATAAATACACCTTTATTTTTCGCTTTAACCTCTTTTGAAATCTGATTTTTTGATGCTAATTTAAAGCCTTGAGGTAATATTAAAATACCACCAACATTTAGATCCGTTTGTTTTCCATTTGCACCTATTTGTTGACGACTCGTATCATATGGGACTTTTATCTCTATTTCAAATACTGAATTAGGAAGTACTGCTTGCGGTGCTTCAATTTCAATAGCTTTTTGATTTAAATGACAATTTGCACAAGCTAATTTTCCATTAGCTGCACGAGGATTTGCATAATTTTGTTGGGCAAAAACCGGATATGCAAAAGAATTGTCAATACAAAAGCCGAATAAGTTTATACTAATAGTTAAAATAAATAAAAGACTTTTAAAAAACTTGTTAGTTCTCATGAATTAAATACTTTGTAAGTATATATGTATATATAAATTAATTTTTTATTAAAAAAAGAATACCTATTCCTGAAAAGTATAACAATAATATTGCTAATGAAAGCAATAATTGTGTTAATGGATCTGTCGAAGGAGTTAAAATAGCCCCAACAATAGTTGAAATTAGTATTACATAGCGCCAAATATTTAACATTTGTTTAGCTGATACTATATTAAGTAAGCCTAATAAAATTTGAATAATTGGAATCTGAAAAGCTAATCCTGTACTATAAAAAAGAACAAGAATAAATTCAAAATATTGTTCAAATGACCAAAATGGCTCAATAACTTCGTTACTATAGTCTAAAAAAAAATTTAAAGCTGCAGGTATCAAAGCATAATAAGAGAAAATTAATCCTAAACCAAACAGAACTAAAGAACTTAACAGTAACGGTATAATAATTTTTGTTTCTTTATCTGTTAAACCTGGTAATAAAAATAAAATAATTTGCCCTATCAAAAATGGACTTCCTATTAATAAACCTGTATAAAAAGAGATTTTTACTGTGGAAACAAAGTATTCGCCCGGGGATAATTGAAAAAACTTTACATTAGTTACAGGTAGTTCTAATATTTTAACAAGAAATTTGACTTCAAAAAAAGATAGACAAGTTAAAAATAAAATAATCCAAAAAATATGAAAAAAACGTTGTCTAAGCTCTTCTATATGTTCAGAAAATGGTAATTCTAATGTTAAGGTCTCATTATCTCTAAAGTTAAAATCAGAATTATTTACCATAAAATTCGGTTTTATATATTTATGTTTTTATAATAATTAACATATATAATTTAAAACTAAGCTATGAATTATTTATGATAAATAATTCATAGCTTCAACACGTGCCGTAGCTTTTTTTAATTCTAAAGACGCATCAAGTCGTGCTTTATTACTTTCAGCGTTTTCAACAGCTAATGTCGCTTTTTCTAATTGTTTAGTTACTTCAGTTAATTCTAAAGAAATAAGCTCTTCTACGTCATTAACTAAAACCGTTACTCTGTTACGATCGATTTCGGCTAATCCTCCACATAAGATAATAGGGGTCCATTTTTCCTTTAACTTAATTCTTAATAAACCTGTATCTAAAGCAGTAATAAGTGACGCATGACCATCTAAAACACCAATTTGTCCTGTTAATCCAGGTAAAACAACTTCATCAGCTGTTGTCGAACATATAACTCGATCAGGAGTAAGAACGCGAATGTTCATAGACATATATATATTACTCCTTATTTTAGAGTTTCTGCTTTTGCAATAGCTTCATCAATGTTACCTACTAGATAAAAAGCTTGTTCTGGTAAATCATCTAATTCACCTTTTAATACCATTGTAAAACCTTTGATTGTATCTTCTAAACTAACATATTTACCAGGTGAACCTGTAAAAATTTCAGCTACAAAGAAAGGTTGTGATAAGAATCTTTCAACTTTACGCGCTCTAGCTACTGTTAATCGATCTTCTTCAGATAATTCATCAATACCTAAAATTGCAATAATATCCTGTAATTCTTTATAACGTTGTAATGTTTCTTTTACAGTTTCAGCGATTTCATAATGTGTTTCTGAAACAATACCTGGTTGTAACATTGTAGAAGTTGAATCTAAAGGATCTACTGCTGGGTAAATACCTTTTGCAGCTAAATTACGAGATAATACTGTCGTAGCATCTAAATGAGCAAATGTTGTTGCTGGTGCTGGATCAGTTAAATCATCCGCTGGTACATAAACAGCTTGAATTGATGTAATTGATCCTTGTGTAGTTGAAGTAATCCGTTCTTGTAAAGCACCCATTTCTGTAGCTAAAGTTGGTTGATAACCTACAGCAGAAGGCATACGACCTAATAATGCTGATACTTCTGAACCAGCTTGTGTAAAACGGAATATATTATCAATAAATAATAATACATCTTGTTTATTAACATCACGGAAATACTCAGCCATAGTTAATGCTGTTAAACCAACTCGCATACGTGCCCCAGGAGGTTCATTCATTTGACCATATACAAGAGCTACTTTTGATTCTTTAAAATTCTTTTCGTTGATTACTCCAGATTCTTTCATCTCTTCATATAAATCATTACCTTCACGAGTCCGTTCACCTACACCACCAAAAACCGAAACTCCACCGTGAGCTTTAGCAATATTATTTATTAATTCCATAATTAATACTGTTTTACCTACACCAGCTCCACCAAATAAACCAATTTTTCCACCTCTTCGATATGGTGCTAATAAATCTACAACTTTAATACCAGTTTCAAAAATTGATGGTTTTGTTTCTAATTCGGTAAATGCAGGAGCTTCACGATGAATTGGTAATGTTTCATCATAAGAAACATCTCCTTGTTCATCAACAGGTTCACCAATTACATTAAAAATTCTACCTAAAGTTGTTGTTCCTACAGGAACACTAATCGGAGCACCTAAATCGATTGCTTCAACTCCACGTTTTAAACCATCAGTTGATCTCATCGAAACAGCACGTACTTTATTGTCACCTAATAATTGTTGAACTTCAACAATATTACCAATACCATCTTCAGTTTCAATTTTTATTGCACTATAAATTGGTGGTAAATTTCCATCTGGGAATTCAATATCTAATACTGGTCCAATAATTTGAGTAACGTAACCTTTATTTATACTAGTTTTTACCATTTTGACTTAACATATTTAAATACTCAACAATAAATATACTTTCGTGATTAGACTTACTATTCAAAATAATAATAAATTTGCAATTTTTCAACTACATAACATTGTACATCAAAATCCTGAGAATTCTTGAATTAAATATCTTTAATTTTTGATTTTAGAATTAATTAAAAAAATTCTCTGATGTTAGGCGACCTGTAGTTTTGAGCCAATTTTGTGCTTCAATATAATTATTTGGTGCTAGTTTAATAGCTTGGCGCCAATATTCAGCTGCCTTGTCAAATAAGCCTTTTGCTATTTCTAAATTTTGTTTTTTAGACGCTTTAACACCTTGATAATGATAAATAACAGCAATATTATTTAAAGCTTGAGGTAGATTTAAATTCAATTCAAGGGCTTGATGATAATATTCTAAAGCTTGTAAATATTCTCCATTACTAGAATAAATTAATCCAATGTTATAAAGAATATAGCTTCGATCATAAGGATCTTCTTCAAGTTGCAAAGCTTCATAATAATTTTCTAACGCTTCAGCATATTCTCCCTCTGATTGTGCAGACATTCCATCTCTGTAATAAAAAAATGCTTGTTTTTCTTGTTTACTTGCAGGAAGAATTTTTAATAGAATATCTGCAACTATTGTAAACGTTTTATCAATAAAATTGTCATTTCTTTGACTTCGACCCATTTAATCTTCCTTATGGTAAAAATGAATAAATTAAAATTAAGAATTATTAAAAATGGATGTTATTTGAATGAGAAAGAATTTTTACTAAATAACATCCATTTTTAATAATTCTTAATTCATTAGATACAATCTGATCCTACGAAAGGTACTAATGATAAAATTCTTGCTCTTTTAATAGCTTTACTTAACTGACGTTGTTGTTGCACAGTAACACCAGTTGCTCGGCGTGGAAGAATTTTCCCTTGTTCAGTAACAAATAATTTTAATAGATCAATATCTTTATAATCAATTTTTTTATTTAAAGCAATTGGAGAAATTTTCTGTTTTTGTGTTAACATAATTTATTTGATTTCTTTGTGTAAAGTAGGTTTATTACAATGTGAACAATATTTTTTAAGTTCAATTCTTTCAGGCGTATTTCTTCTATTTTTTTGCGTTAAATATCGGGAAACTCCTGAAGATCGTTTATTGGGATTAGAACGACATTCTAAGCATTCTAAGGTAATTAAAATACGCGTTCCTTTACTTTTTGCCATAATGTTTTTATAGAATAATGAATTTTTAATAAGATTCTAACTATTATATTGCATAAAAGTGATTCTGTTATCAAGGTTTTAAGAAACTAAAATTAAAATCTTTACAAGATAATAACTTCAAAATTTTTAATGAATATATTATACTGAACGAAATAGATGGATCACAATATAATAAATTTCCATGTACAAATAAAAATTAAAAAATAATAATCAAATTTTTTATGGCTAATAATAAATCTGCAATTAAGCGTATTAGAATTAATAAACGTAATCGTTTACAAAATCGGTTTTATAAAAGTTCAATTCGAACAATAACTAAAATGTTTTTAAAACGTATAGAAAATTATAATTTATCTCAAAATCCTGAAGATAAATATCAAGCACAAATATTATTAAGTACGCTATATAGTTTAATTGATAAAGCATGTAAAAAAAATGTTTTTCATAAAAATAATGCTGCTCGTAAAAAATCACAATTAGCTTTAAAATTAAAAGCTATTTAATTATTTGATTTTAAAATTAATATCAAAACAGTACGTTAAGAAAATTTAAACTTATTTGTTAAAATTTTCTTAATATTAATTAATTAATTAAAATTTTTTAATATCGATTATGAAAAAAGATCTCAATTATATAACAACTTTGCCTGATTTCATTGAAATGCAAAGAGCAAGCTTTTGTTGGTTTCTGTCAGAGGGTTTAACAGATGAACTCGGTAACTTTTCGTCAATTCTGGATTTTAGTGGTAATATTGAATATGTTTTTTTTGGCCAAGAGTATAAATTAGTAAAACCTATTTATAATGCAGTAAGCGCAAAGAGATATGCTACAAATTATGTTGCCCAATTATTACTTCCTATTGAAATGCGAAGTAAAATAACAAATACAACAATTCGACAAGGTAGATTACCAATTGCAAATTTACCTTTAATGACAACATCAGCTACCTTTATAATTAATGGATGTGAACGAATTATTGTAAGTCAGGTTATTCGAAGTCCAGGAATTTATTTTGAAAAAAATAAAAAACAAAAAAAACGAAAATTTAGTAAATTAACATTATCGAATGATTTTCATAAAGTAAGAGGATTTACTCAAACGACTTTTGGAATTTTAAAAACTCCAGATATTTCATCTTTATCAATCATAGTTAAAAATGTTAAACTCATCAATCAAATTAGTGATCAAAAAAAAGTTGATCCTAATTGGTATTTTGTAGAATTTTTTAAAATTTATCAAAATATTTTGAACACCTTAAATCCAGAATTGAAAACTAAAAAAATTAAAAAGTTTTTAAAATGGATAAAAATCACAAACAATAAATCACAAAACACCTTAGATGAAATAAAAAATTATAATCTAATGTTCATAACATTAATAAAATACACTTTTTTGCAGAATTTAACTAATTATTCACCAACGATTAATTTTAATGAATATTTTGTTCAAACAAATAAACTTATACCCCAAAAAATCTTAAAATTTGATAAAATAGTTCAAATCTATAAAGAACAAATATTACCAAATTTAATTCCCGATCATTTAAACATCTATACCATATATAAATCAGAAATTAAGGCAAAATATAAAAAAATTTGGAAAAATAGAATTTCTAAATATTATTTAATCATTCAATGGTATAAAAATAAAATTCAATCGCTTTTTCTTAAAAATTGGATTTTTCTGTTCAGTCCAACAAGTGAAAAACTAGAAAATCTTGATAATTTTAATTTTTTAAAAATTCATCTGAATAAATCTTTTCAAAAAAATAGTGACATTGTAAATCTTTTTAAAGATAGTAAAAAACTAAAAGCAATTATTTATTTACCATTAATTAAAAAATATCGGAGGAGTGATATTATTAAAAATAAAGACTTTTTTGAAAAAAAAGATTTTTATAAGCAAAAATATATCGAAAAAGATTTTTATACTGCAACATTAATACCTGAATATGGCTCTTGGATACGATTTACTTTTCAACGCGATAAAAAAATCGATAATTATAAATATCCTATAACAAATCGATTAGAAGATGATATTATTATTCAAATTGATAAGTTAACAAAAAAACCAATTATACATTTATTACGGGAGATGGGATTAACTGATTTAGAAATTTGTCAAAATTTACAACATGCTGATTTTTTCTATTTTAATTTACCATTTTTAATGTCATCAATTCTTTATAATTACCCTTTACTTCGATTCAACATAAACAATTACTATAAAAATATTTCTGAATTTTCTAGAATTTTTGATAGTAGATATTATCGATTAGGAAAAATAGGACGATATAAAATAAATAATTATCTAAATTTAAAGCTTTCCTCACAACTTCATAGCTTAGTTTATGAAGACATTTTTGCTATTATAGATTATTTAATAACTTTATCTGTATCAAAAACTGCAGGTGATGATATTGATCATTTAAAAAATCGACGTGTTAGATCTGTAGGAGAACTAATGCAACATTTATTCAGGATAGGATTTCAACGATTATCTAGAAAGATATTAAGTCAAGTTTACAAAATTGAATCTCCTTTAATTTTAAGTTCAAATTTAATCTCTGCGACTATAAAAGAATTTTTTGGCTCTAGTCAACTATCCCAATATATGGATCAAACAAATCCTTTATCAGGTTTAACCCATAAACGTCGAATAAGTGGTTTAGGACCTGGTGGATTTGATCGTGATAGAATAAGTTTTACAGTTAGAGATATTCATCCTAGCCATTATGGTAGAATTTGTCCTATAGAAACACCGGAAGGACAAAATGTTGGTTTAATTGCTTCTTTAACAACTTGTGCACATGTTAATAAATCAGGGTTTCTTCAGACACCGTTTTGGCGTGTTATAAATGGAAAAGTTATTAAAACTGGAAAACCTATTTATTTAACAGCAGATAAAGAAGATTTTTATAAAATTGCACCTGCAGATATTTCAGTTAATGTTGAAAACTATTTACTTCAAAGTTCTATTTCAGTTCGATATAAACAAGATTTCATAACAGTAAAACCATCTGAAGTTGATTTTATAGCTATCTCGACTGTTCAAGTAGTGTCAGCGGCTGCATCTTTAATACCATTCTTTGAACATGATGATGCAAATCGGGCTTTAATGGGATCAAATATGCAACGACAATCTGTACCTTTATTAGTATCGCAAAAACCAATTATAGGAACAGGATTAGAAGATCAAATTGCAACAGATTCAGGAATCACGATAAACGCAATTAAATCAGGAATTATTGATTTTGTAAGTTCAAAAAAAATTATCTTGATTGAAGATTCGGGTAGAAAAATGGAATATCGATTACAAAAATATCAAAGATCTAATCAAGAAACCTGTATTAATCAAAAACCGATTGTTTGGCCCGGTAATTTTGTAAAATCTGGCCAAATTATTGCTGATGGTCCAGGAATAAATGGAGGAGAATTAGCGTTAGGACAAAATATTTTAGTAGCTTATATGCCATGGCAAGGTTATAATTTTGAAGATGCCATTTTAATTAATGAACGATTAATTTATGATGATGTTTTTACTTCAATACATATTGAACGGTATGAAATTGAAGTAAGTGTCACAAATGATGGACGTGAACAAACAACAAAACATATACCAAATTTAAGTCTTCCCGAAGTTCGAAATTTAAATGAAGATGGTATTATATCGATAGGAACCTTTGTTAAACCTGGTGATATTTTAGTAGGAAAAATTACTCCTAAAGATGATTCTGAACAACTTCCAGAAGCTAAATTACTCCGAGCAATTTTTGGTGCAAAAGCAAAAGGAGTTCGAGATAGCTCATTTCGAATGCCTAGTGGAGAATATGGTCGCGTAATAAGAACTATAATTTTTCGCCGAAAAAATAAGTTAGCTTATGAATTTGAAAAAGTACAAATTTTTATAGCTCAAATACGAAAAATTCAAGTTGGTGATAAAATTGCTGGACGACATGGTAATAAAGGCATTATTTCAAGAATTTTATCGCGACAAGATATGCCATTTTTACCCGATGGTACAGCCATTGATATTCTTTTAAATCCACTGGGTGTTCCTTCAAGAATGAATGTCGGACAATTATATGAATGTCTTTTAGGTTTAGCTGGTCAAAAATTAAATCGTCGGTTTAAAATATTACCTTTTGACGAAATGTATGGTCAAGAAATTTCAAGAATCTTAATTAATAAAAAATTACGACAAGCTTCTATAGAAAATAATGAAGGATGGCTATTTAATCCTTATTCACCAGGAAAAATAGTCCTTATTGATGGAAGAACTGGAAAAGCGTTTGAAAATCCTATTACAGTAGGAAATGCCTACATGTTAAAACTTATTCATCTGGTTGATGATAAAATGCACGCACGAGCTACTGGTCCTTATTCTTTGGTAACTCAACAACCTTTAGGTGGAAAAGCACAACAGGGCGGACAAAGATTTGGAGAAATGGAAGTCTGGGCATTAGAAGGTTTTGGAGCTGCATATACGTTAAAAGAACTTTTAACTATTAAATCCGATGATATGCAAGGGCGAAATGATACATTAAATGCTATTGTTAAAGGACAAAATATTCCAACATCAGGTATTCCTGAATCTTTTAAAGTTTTACTAGAAGAATTAAGAGCTATAGGATTAGATATTAGTACTTATCAATTAGAAAAATTTAGTTACCCTAAAACATGTGAAAATGAAGTAAGACTAATGGAAAATTATGATCCAACTGTTAAAACATTTCCTCCAACATCAAATATAAATAATATTTTATTTTAAATTATAGAAAATGATCTATTCCGAAAAAGAATTTGATTATATAAAAATTAAATTAGCATCTCCTACAAGAATAAAACAATGGGGACAAAGATTATTACCTAACGGTCAGATTATTGGCGAGGTTCAAAAATCAGAAACAATTAATTATCGAACATTTAAACCTGAAATGGATGGTTTATTTTGTGAAAGAATTTTCGGACCAAATAAAAATTTAGAATGTGCTTGTGGAAAATATAAACGTGTACGCTATGAAGGCTTAATTTGTGATCGATGTGGCGTTGAATTAACTGAATCACGTGTTCGAAGACATAGAATGGGCCATATTAATTTAATTTATCCTGTTACTCATATTTGGTATACGAATAGTCGTCCAAATTATATGGCTTTATTATTAGAAGTCGAACAATATGAAAAAAAAATAGATACTGGTGTACCAATTAAACAAAAAAATTTAAGGATTGCAAAACCATTAAAATCAGGTCAAGTTAATATTACTGATGAACGAATTCAACGTATAAAATTAGTCTCACTTGCATACTTTATTGCTGATGACGAATTAAATTTCTATGGTCTTCATTGGGATTTTCAATTGTATCGGCGGAGTCGAAGACTAGGATTAACCAGTTATCCAACAAAACCTGAACCAAAACCTACAAAGTATATTTCACAATATAATACACCTAAATATTTAATAAAAACAACGCCTAATTATTTAATAGGAAGTGTTTTAATTAAAAAAGAATTAGATAAATTAAATATTAACGTTGAAATATTTGAAACAAGAAATTTTATTAATTATTGTAGTAGAGTTTTAGCAAAAGATGAACTATTTTATCCGAGTTCACAATGGTTTCGAAAATGGGAACAATATCGTATTTATAAATTACGGGATCTTGCTATTAAACGGCTACGAATTTTAGAAAATTTAGCTGCAACGGGTTCAAATCCTTCTTGGATGATCCTTTCTGTATTACCCGTAATTCCCCCAGCATTAAGACCTATGATTCAACTAGAAGGTGGGAGATTTGCGACCTCCGATTTAAATGAATTATATAGACGTGTTATTACTAGAAATAATCGACTTTTACGTTTACTAGAAATTGATGCCCCACAATTAATTATTCGAAATGAAAAACGTATGTTACAAGAAGCTGTAGATACATTAATTGATAATGGAAAACGGGGTAAAATAGCTTTAAGTGCAAATAATCGCCCTTTAAAATCACTTTCTGATATTATAAAAGGTAAACATGGCCGATTTCGTCAAAATCTTTTAGGAAAAAGAGTCGATTATTCAGGCCGTTCGGTAATTGTAGTAGGTCCTGATCTAAAAATGAATCAATGTGGTTTACCTTATGAAATGGCCATTGAATTATTCCAACCATTTATTATTCGCGAATTAATAAATCAAGGATTAGCAAGTAATATGAAAGTTGCAAAAAATCTTGTACAAGAAAATCAATTATTAATTAAGCCTGTTCTTGACGAAGTTTTATTATATCATCCAATTTTTTTAAATCGAGCTCCGACCTTACATAGATTAGGAATTCAATCTTTTGAGCCAATTATAGTTGAAGGCCGAGCAATTAAGCTTCACCCGTTAGTATGTTCTGCCTTTAATGCTGATTTTGATGGTGATCAAATGGCTGTTCATGTTCCATTATCTTCAGAAGCCCAAGCAGAATGTTATATGTTAATGCTAGCTCCTTATAATTTTTTATCTCCAGCTAATGGAGAACCGATTATTATGCCAAGTCAAGATATGGTTTTAGGATCTTATTATTTAACAGTTAATAATATAAAAGGATTATTAGGATCAAATCATTATTTTTCCAGTTTAGAAGATGTTATATTGGCATATAACCAAGAGCAGATCGAATTACATTCAACTATTTGGGTACGCTATAAAAATGAAGTTAATGAATTATTGCCAATAATTAAAAAAATTATTTTAAAAGATCAAAGTTATATTGAATATTATGAAAATATGCAGATTAAAAAAGATAAAAATAATAATATAATTACTAAATATTTAAAAACAACAACAGGTCGAGTAATTTTTAATTTTACTGTTCAAAAAAGTTTAAATCTTGTATAAAAATTGGATATTAAAAAATCAATTTATCTGAATTCAATAAATGGAATTATTATGAGAAATTATACATATCAAAATACGTTAGTAAGTAAAAAACAATTAAAACAATTATTATCATGGAGCTTCACTAAATATGGTTCCATTAAAGCAGGGGCTTTAGCCAATGATTTAAAATCTTTAGGTTTTCAATATGCGACTCAGGCTGGTATATCAATCAGTATTGAAGATTTAAAAGTTCCTGAAATAAAAATGACTATTCTAGAACTTGCTAACGAAGAAATTCTAAATGCAGAAAAAGTTTATTTAAAAGGTAAAATTACCCAAGTTGAAAGATTTAAAAAAATTATTGATACTTGGAATATTACTAGTGAATCATTAAAAGATGAAGTTGTAGCATATTTTAAAAAATATGACCCCTTAAATTCTGTTTATATAATGGCATTTTCAGGAGCGCGTGGAAATTTATCACAAGTTCGACAACTCGTTGGTATGAGAGGTTTAATGTCAGACCCAAATGGTGAAATTATGAATTTACCGATTAAAAAAAATTTTCGGGAAGGATTAACGATTACGGATTATTTAATGTCAGGTTATGGTGCACGAAAAGGGATTGTTGATACAGCTCTAAAAACGGCCAATTCAGGATATTTAACACGCCGTTTAATTGACGTAGCGCAAGATATCATTATTCGTGAAAAAGATTGTTTAACAAATCATTCTTTTTTATTTATAACAATCAAAAATAATTTACAAATAAAAGTAGATAATTATGAAAGAATCTTAGGCCGATTATTAACAAAACCAATCTATAATTCTAAAACAAATCACTTAATTGCAAATGCTAATAGTCAAATAACGCCTAACTTAATTAAAACATTTAAAGAAGAAAAAATTAATAAATTTTATATTCGATCACCATTAACCTGTGGATTATATCGATCAATTTGTCAAAAATGTTATGGTTGGGATTTAGCAACTGAAAATCTAATAAACATGGGTGAAGCAATTGGCATTATTGCAGGTCAATCGATTGGTGAACCCGGCACACAATTAACAATGCGTACTTTTCATACAGGTGGGATTTTTACTTCAGAAGCAAATCAGCAACTAATAAGTCCTATTACTGGTTTTATAGAGTTTTCAAATATTTTAAAAACTTCAAAACTGCGAACAAATCGTGGAGAAAATGTACTATTAACTGAAAGTTCAGGTTCATTAACTATAGTTCCTGAACAAAAATTAATAAAAAAGGTACAAATTGAATTACCACGAAACGCTATTTTATTCATTAATAATAATCAATTTGTTAAAAAAAACACAATAATAGGACAATTAGCTGGGGCTTTAAAACAAACTAAAACTGAAACTAAGCATATTGTAAGTGATGTTTCAGGAGAAATTTTTATGCCAAAATTAAAAAGTAAAATTAATTTAACTATTCAAAACAAACTTTTATGGATTTTAGCAGGTCAAGTATATCAAGCACCTATTGCTTCTTTTTTAAATATTTGTCCAGATTATAAGCTTAATAAAAATAATTATATTTTTCGAAGTAAATTAATAAATCAATATCCCGGCTTTATAAAAGTAAAATCTATTAATAATAATTTATTTCAAGAAGGTGTTGAGATTAGAAATAATATTTATTCCTTAAAAAATGTAAAGATTGAAAAATTATCTTCTAGAATTAATTTAAAAAATTATATATTAAATATTAATGAGACAAAATATCTTTTTGATGTAAATTCATATAGTAAACAGCATTTAGTTACAAATGTATTAAACAAAAATTTTGGTTTTTTTATTTCAAACCGTTTTTTAACTTTAACAGGTGGGATTCCTTATTATAATTTTAAGTTAACTCGAAAAGATAGTATTTGTTTTAATAATAGTTTATGGTACCTAAATAATTTGTCGAGAAAATATTCTCGTACGTTAATTTGGTTATCTGAAGAAACGTATAAAATAAATTCGAGTGATAATTTTATAGTAATTGAAAATGATAATTGGATTTCAGAAAATACTCAAATTTTGCCAAATATTTATTCAAAAACATCTGGACTTGTAAAAATAATACAAAAACAGAACCAGGAGCAAGAGATTGTTATAAAATCTGGGATTCTTTATAAAAATTTTGATTATAGCAAATTTCATAATCAACTTTTTTACCCAGGAGAAAAAATTCTAAATAAAATTGAAATTCAACACCTATCTTTATGTGAAATAAGAAAAATTGGTTTAAATTTTCATTTATTAATTCGCTCTTTAGAAATTTATGAAATTCCTTGCCCAAAATTATTAAATAAAATTATCCCACGTACTTTAGAAAAGAATTCGGGATTAAAAATAAGTAATAATTTAAAATATTTATATCCTTCTGGAAAAGTTATTAAACACTCTAAAAATTTAGAACTATTAACTCAGGTGATCAATTTAACTTTATTACGAACTAGTAATTTAAAAAAGAAACGAGATTTCACTCTAGATTTAATGATAGAGACAAAAAAAAATTGTTTAAACTTTTTTACGGTTGAAAAGTTAAATTGGATTAATTATATACCAGCTGATTTAAAATATACTAATATTCAAGCCTGTTTGATTATAGAAAATAATCAATTTATAGATTCTTATACAACTTGTGGTTATTTGGAATCTGTAACACCAAAATCCTTAGAATTAGTTAGAATTAAATCCAAACAGAAAAAAACTAAACAAGTATTTTTAATTTCTAACAATGATTGTTTTACCATTAAGAAATCTAAAATTAGGAATAAAACTTTAAATAGTTTTCTAATTGATAATGTGAATATAAATCAAACAGGAAAAATTTTAATTGACAATGGAAAACTCTTAACACTTCAAAAAGGTCAACCTTATTTTTTTCCAAATTGTAAAAATGATAAGTTTCGTGAAGAAATTGATTTAAAATATCGGTTAATTCCTTCATCTCAATTATCTTTGAGTTCCTTTAATACTTCAAAGAAAAAATCTATAAATATTCATTCTTATGATATTACCAATCGTGTTCCTTATTATATTCATAGATTAGACCATTATGAACAAATTTTAATACCAAGAATGATTATAAAAAAACAAGGAAAATCATATAGCTCCGGACTTCCTATTCTTGTTCGAGAATTTATTATAAATAAAAAAAAAGAACAACATAGTAAGCTTTCAAACTTGGATTTAACACCTTGGTATGGTTATTTAGATTTTAAAGATAAAATTTATAAAACTAAAAGAAGGGAAATATTACCATATCTTAACAGAATTAGATTTGATAATATTTTTATTATGTTTATGAAAAGCTCAGAATTTATTACAAATCAATTAAAAACATCAAGAGTCAATCCCCAAGAATTTGCATCTGTCTCACTATTAGAATATCCATTTAAAACAATTGGTATTCATTCGATAACTGAAGACTATTTTGAACAAGAAGTAAATAGTGTCTATTGTAAAAATGGTGAATTTATAGAAAAAGGTCAAACTATAGGATTATTAAATTTTGAAAAAGAAATTACAGGTGATATTGTGCAGGGGCTACCGAGAGTCGAAGAATTGTTAGAAGCTCGAAAAAAGAAAAGAATTAGTAAACATACACCAAAAAACCATAAAAAAAGTTTATTAATTAGAACTACTGTCATTGATCCAAGTTTCGAATTTCGGAAATTAGGATCAACTATTAAAGAGAATGAAAAGTTAAATCCTCATAGTTTATTAAAAATCTATTTTAATTATTACGCTAAAGTAAAATATCTTATTTGCCAACAAAAAAGAAAAGTTAAATTATGTCAATTACTAGATAATTACAATGCCAGTTATAGAAGTTTTAAAAAAATTCAAGCCTTAATTTTAAATTCTGTTCAATTAGTTTACAAATCTCAAGGTGTTACTATAGCTGATAAACATTTAGAAGTTATCATTAAACAAATGACCACGAAAGTTTTAATAACTCATGAAGGTGAAACACCATTATTACCACGTGAAGTTATTGATTTATATCATATTAAATATATTAATCAAGTTGTTAATTTACAGCATAAATCTCAAGCTTGTTATGTTCCATTATTATTAGGAATTACTAAAGGAGCATTAAATAATCCAAGTTTTATATCAGCCGCTAGTTTTCAGGAAACAACTAGAGTCTTAACAAAAGCTGCTATTGAAGGTAGACTGGATTGGTTAAGGGGGCTTAAAGAAAATATTATTATTGGCCATTTAATTCCTGCAGGGACAGGTTGTAAAAATTTTGTAAATATTTTTAAAAATGAAAAAAATTCTTCTTTATTCATAAATTAGAAATAAACAAAAGTTTTGTCAAAAACTAGACGAATTTATCAAAAATTTGTTATCTTATAAATGTTACTTTTTTTAACGTAAGGAGTTTAATAATTTTATGGCTGATATAAGTTTAGCCCAATTATTAGAAGCTGGTGTTCATTTTGGACATAAAGCTTATCGTTGGAATCCAAAAATGTTTCCTTATATTTATACAGAAAGAAATAATATTCACATTCTTGATTTAGTTCAATCTACGCAATTATTAAAAGAGGCAAATAGATATCTAGAATCTGCCTCTCAACAAAAACAAACGTTTTTATTTATTGGTACAAAACGACAAGCTAGTGCCTTAGTAGCTCAGGAAGCTAAACGATGTAATTCTTATTATGTGAATCATCGTTGGTTAGGAGGTATGCTTACAAACTGGGTAACTTTAAAAAATCGAATAGCACGTTTAAAAGTTTTAGAACAACAAGAAGCAGAAGGGGTTTTTAACTTATTACCAAAAAAAGAAGCTTCATTAAGAAAAACGGAATTAGAAAAATTAAGGCGTCATTTAAATGGGGTAAAAGATATGGAAAAATTACCAGATATTGCCATTATTATAGATCAGAAACGTGAAATAACGGCTGTTAAAGAATGCCGTAAACTTGGTATTCCAATCATATCTATTTTAGACACAAATTGTGATCCTGATTTAGTCGATATTCCAATTCCAGGTAATGATGATGCCGTTCGATCTATTAAATTAATATTAAATTCACTAACCGATAGCATTAATATTGGACGATCGAAATTGCAAATAACTTAGTTTTTATTTTTACAAATTTAAATAAATTTAGATCTTTCTTAGAAAGCTGGAATAAAAATATTTTAAAGTTAAATATACTTTCTCCTGAAATCATTGCTTTTTTGACTAAAATTAGTTACACTTTGTCAAAGTGTAATTAATTTTAGTTAATTGCTGGTGTAGCTCAATTGGTAGAGCAACTGATTTGTAATCAGTAGGTCGGGGGTTCAAGTCCCTTCACCAGCTTTAATATTTTCTTCATCTTGAAACGTAAAACATTTTCAAAAAAAGTATTGAATTTATATTATTAGGCCCAGTAGGAATCGAACCTACATTGGAAACTTAGAAGGTTTCTGTCCTAATCCGTTAGACGATAGGCCCTTATAGAATATTCTGAACAGTATTGGGTATAAAATACAATTCTGTACTTTTTAATGGGTAATACAGGATTTGAACCTGTGACCTTCTGCTTGTAAGGCAGACACTCTACCGCTGAGTTAATTACCCATGTATACACATTATTATTTATAGCGAACATTTTCTATTCCGTCAAGATTAAAAATGGAATAAATATTTATTTCATTTTTAATCTTGTTTTCTTTAATATTATTTGATATTATTATTAAAGAAAGGGTCGGTGCCCGAGTGGTTAAAGGGGGCGGATTGTAAATCCGCTGCGTAATGCTACGTTGGTTCAAATCCAACTCGGCCCAATTAATATTTTTAAAACAGTTATTCATTTTTAACGTTTGATAAAAAAGAATCAATATCATCGTTTTCATCAGAATGTCTTTTTAAAAGTTCGATTTCATCTTGGTTATATTTGATACCTGTCATAGCTGCATTGGTTGCCCCAGGACTAACCATAGGATAACAATTTTCGTTCTCAACTACTAAACAATTAAATAAAACAGGAGCAGAGTAATCTTTATATTTCGTTAAACTGTTAATTAACTCTTTTTCATTTTCAATACAAGTACTTTCAATTCCATAAGAATTCGCTAAAGTAAGAAAATTAGGTTGACCATGACTCATATTTGAATGAGAATAACGATTATCGTAAAAAGATTCTTGCCATTGTCGAACCATCCCTTGCCAATAATTATTAATAATTATTATTCGAATTGGTAATTTATTTTGTCCTATAGTTCCTAGTTCTTGTAGACACATTTGAAAACTTGAATCACCACTAATACAAACAACATACTCATTAGGAAATGCTATTTGGGCACCAATCGCTGCAGGTAATCCATAACCCATTGTTCCTAATCCAGCACTAGTTGACCAACGTCGTGGTCCACATTTAATAAATTGAGCTGACCACATCTGATGTTGACCAACATCTGTTGTAAAAATAGCTGTCGGATATTGTTTACCAAGAATACTTATAACTTGTTGAGGAGATAATTTATCAGATAATTTTGGAATAATTAAAGGGTAGGTTTTTCGCCATTGAGATATACATTCTAACCAAATAATTCGTTTAGCTGGTAAAGTATAATTTTCCCAATCCCATTTATGAGTTATTAAAATTTCTTGAAAAATTCTTTTAACATCTCCAATTAAAGAAATATCGACAATTTTATTTTTTCCAATTTCGGCCGGATCAATATCAATATGAATAATTTTAGCTAAACAGGCAAAAGAATCTAATTTACCCGTCACGCGGTCATCAAAACGTGCTCCGACCGCAATTAATAAATCACATTCACTAACTGCAAAATTTGCATAGGCTGATCCATGCATACCTAACATTCCAATCGATAAAATATCTCGCTCATCAAAAACGCCTTTTCCCATTAAAGTCGTTGTTACTGGAATTAAAAAGATTTTTGCTAATTCAAACAATTCTTTATAAGTATTTGAGATAATTGTTCCTCCACCAACATATAAAATAGGACGTTCTGCTTTACGAATAAGGGATAAAGCATCAATTATACTTTGTCGATTGATTTTGTAATGAAAGCGATATCCTTGCAATTTTAAAATTTCTTTTTGTTGAACTGGTCGATACCGAAAAATTTCTTGTGCACCAATATCTTTTGGTATATCGATTACAATCGGTCCTGGGCGACCATTTTGCGCAATATAAAATGCTTCTGAGATAACTTTACAAATATCTTTAGGATTTATAATTTTGTATGAATGTTTTACTATTGGTAAAGTAATACCAAAAATATCAGTTTCTTGAAATGCATCAGTTCCAATAAAATTACTATTTACTTGACCTGTAATAATAATAATAGGAATAGAATCCATCTGTGCGTTAGCAATTCCTGTAACTAAATTTGTTGCACCTGGTCCAGAAGTAGCAAAACAAACTCCAATTTGACCAGTTACACGAGCATAAGAATCAGCAGCATGAATAGCCCCTTGTTCATGACGAGTTAAAATATGCTTTATTAAATCTTGTTTTTCCCAAAAATATAATTCATCATATATAGGTAAAATTGCACCCCCTGGATAACCAAAAATATGTTTTGTGCTATTTCGAACTAACGTATCTAATAAAGCAAAAGCTCCTGTTTTAGCATTTCTTATTTTTGTTTTAGACATGATTGAAATTTTTAAATTAAAAAGTAAAAATTTAGAAACCCAGCATATTTTTAATAATATTATATAAACTTATAAATAATAATAAAATGAATAAGAATAGTAAGCTACGTAATTTTGTAACTTTAAAGATTTTTCTAAATGGATTTAGAATAACTAAGATTAATCCAATAAAACTACTAATAAAAAAACGGGGATAACGAAAAATATTATTCCAAAAATTATTCATAAAAAAAGTTTAAATAAATATGTATAAATATAAAATCAATTTAATGATATAGGAAAATTCTGGATTAAAAAAATAAATTGAATATTAAATTGAAAATCGTTAAAATATTACTAAAATAATAAGTATCATGTTAAAATGCATTTATATAAAAGTAGTTATAGGCTCTGTAGCTCAGTGGTTAGAGCAGGGGACTCATAAGCCCAAGGTCGTAGGTTCAAATCCCACCAGAGCCATCTACATGATTAAAATTTTCTAATTTTGGAGAAATGGCTGAGTGGTCGAAAGCAATAGATTGCTAATCTATCGTACAAAATATTGTACCCAGGGTTCGAATCCCTGTTTCTCCTATCCTGAATAAAATTAATAAAATAAAAAAATATAAAACAGTTGACACTTATACTATATAACTTATATACTATTTTTAAGTTTATGGGGATTGTAGTTCAATTGGTTAGAGCACCGCCCTGTCACGGCGGAAGTTGCGAGTTCGAGTCTCGTCAGTCCCGTTTAAGATTAAGATATTAATAAAGCTTTAATAATAATATTGTTAATATTATTATTAAAGCTTTATTACTCACCTTGGATTTTCAAAAGTGCAAAACCCAATGAAAGACCTAATAATGTCATAAAAAATGATGTACTTGCTGCACTAATAATTTCTGCATTAGCAAATGGGAAAATTTTTAATAGTAATTCCATAATCGTTAAAAGTTTTAAATTTTATAAAGTTTTTATCCTTAAAAACCATTTCGAGCCCAGACAACCAAAGCTAATGTGAACGTAAACATAGTCATTAATCCAGCCCAACCTAAACTTATAATATCCATATTTTTTTTAATTTAATGTAAATTTATATAATTTAAAAGGGTTTTAAAATCCTTTTAAATTATTATGATTTAATACTAATTAAATACTATTTACCCAATCGACATCAACATTCTCAATAATTAAAGATGAATTATAAATTTGTAAAATAATTAATAAAAATACTAAAAATGCTGCCATTACAACCCCCATAACAGGAGTTGTTCCCCATCCTGGGGCAACTTTACCATATTCAGCATTTAATGGGCGTAAAATTTCCCCTAATCGTGTTCTTAATGCCATAAAAAGTATTTTATAATTTTTAATAAGTTAATTTTTGTGTTAGATGTTATATAATACTTAATTGTTAATTTAAAAAATTAAATATTATATAACATGGAAACAGCAACTATTATTGTAATTTTTGTATCAAGTTTACTTTTAGGTATCACAACGTATTCGATATATACATCGTTTGGACCGGCTGCTAAAAATTTACGAGATCCTTTTGAAGAACATGAAGACTAAAAAATAAAGCCATATATGTATATATATATGGCTTTATTTTTTAATAATTCTAGGTGTTTCTCGGAAAAATACTGCAAAGAAAAGTACCATTAAAGTACCAATAAGTAAAAATGTATAAACTAAAGCTTCCATTATTTAATCCTATTTAATTTTTAATACATTTTGAAAAAATCAAGATTATAACCTGATAATTTATACCGCACCTTGCTTTTTAGTACTTTTATCACCAAGTTTTTGGAAAGCACCAAATTCAACTTGTTCAGTTACTTCGGCACCAATCCCTGTGAATACATCACGGAAGATAGTTCGACCACCATGCCATAAATGACCAAAGAAGAATAATAAAGCAAAATTAGCGTGACCAAACGTATACCAACCTCTTGGACTACTACGGAATACTCCATCAGATTCTAAGCTAGCTCTATCAAATTCAAAAACTTCTCCTAATTGCGCTTTACGAGCAAATTTCTTAACAGTAGGAGCATCTTTAAACGTTTGCCCATTTAATTTGCCTCCGTAAAAATCAACAGTAACACCAACTTGTTCAATACTGTATTTTGATTCTGCACGACGGAATGGAATATCTGCTCGAATAATACCATCTTTATCGACTAAAATAACAGGGAAAGTTTCAAAGAAGGCTGGCATTCGTCTTACAGTTAACTCACGACCTTCTTTATCACGGAAAATTGGATGACCTAACCAAGCTTCTGCAATACCATCTCCTTTATTCATAGCACCTGCTCGGAATAATCCACCTTTGGCAGGATTATTTCCAATGTAATCATAAAAAGCTAATTTATCAGGGATTCTTGACCAAGCTTGGCTCTCAGATAAACCTTCACTAACAGAAGTTTCTACTTGACGTTCAATTTCTTGCTGGAAATAACCACTATCCCATTGGTACCGAGTAGGACCAAATAACTCGATAGGAGTTGCTGCAGCACCATACCACATTGTACCTGATGTAACAAAAGCAGCAAAAAAGACAGCAGAAATACTACTAGATAACACTGTTTCAATATTACCCATTCTTAATGCTCTGTATAGTCTTTGTGGTGGACGAACCGTTAAATGGAAAATTCCTGCAAAAATACCGAATATACCTGCTGCTATATGATGAGCAGCGATTCCACCTGGATTAAATGGATTAAACCCATCAGCCCCCCATGAAGGCGCTACTGGTAAAACTTTTCCAGTAATTCCATAAGCATCAGATACCCAGATGCCAGGTCCAAATAAACCTGTTACATGAAATGCACCAAAACCAAAACATAATAAACCAGATAAAAATAAATGAATCCCAAATATTTTTGGTAAGTCTAAAGCAGGTTCTCCAGTACGAGGATCACGGAATAATTCTAAATCCCAATATACCCAATGCCAAATTGCAGCTAAAAAACATAAACCTGATAAAATAATGTGTGATAAAGCTACTCCTTCAAAACTCCAAAGCCCTGGATTTGAAACGCTTTCTCCAGTTATGCTCCAACCACCCCAAGAATCAGTAATTCCTAGTCGAGCCATAAATGGCATAACAAACATTCCTTGACGCCACATAGGATTTAATACAGGATCTGATGGATCAAATACAGCTAATTCATATAATGCCATTGATCCAGCCCAACCTGCAACTAATGATGTATGCATTAAATGTACTGCAATTAATCTCCCAGGATCATTTAAGACAACCGTATGAACACGATACCATGGTAATGCCATAGGAATTTATTCCTTCATATAAATATAATGGTTTTTGACTTTCTTACAACTAAACTATAATCAATAGTCAGCTACAATATTATTATAAGTGAATATAATAAAAATTATTTAATTTAATAAAGTTAATTAAAAATTAAAATTAATTAACTTTATTAAATTTGAGTAATTTTGCTCTTAGTAATAATTAATTAGTTTTACTAAAGAGTTCTTTACTTTCTGTAATAGCTTCTTTTAAAGCACTTTCAGCTTCTTCTGTAAACTGATTTGTCGTCCGAACAATTTCTAAAAATGATTTTTTTGATGTTTCTAAATAAGAAAGTAAACTTGCACAATAGTTTTTTACATCACTTACTGGTAAATCATCTAAAGCTCCATTGATACCAGTATAAATTAAAGCAACTTGTTGCCCTACAGATAATGGAGAGTTTTGTGGTTGTTTTAGAACTTCACGTAATCTTGTTCCTCGTGCTAATTGTTTTTGGGTAGCTTCGTCTAAATCAGATGCAAATTGAGAAAAAGCTTCTAATTCGGCAAATTGCGCTAATTCTAATTTTAATTTTCCAGCCACTTTTTTCATTGCTTTAGTTTGTGCTGCTGAGCCTACCCGTGATACTGAAATACCTACATTAATAGCCGGACGAATACCTGAATTAAATAAATCGTTTGATAAGAAGATTTGGCCATCTGTAATTGATATTACATTCGTTGGAATATATGCCGAAACATCACTAGCTTGTGTTTCAATAATAGGTAATGCAGTCATACTACCACCACCTAATTCATCACTAAGTTTAGCTGCACGCTCTAATAAACGTGAATGTAAATAAAAAACATCACCAGGATATGCTTCACGCCCAGGAGGTCGACGAAGTAATAATGACATTTGTCGATATGCCATTGCCTGTTTTGTTAAATCATCGTAGATTATTAAAGTAGCTTGACCTTTATACATAAAATATTCTGCTAAAGCTGCTCCAGAATACGGTGCAATATATTGTAATGTCGCTGGATCATTCGCACTAGCAGAAACAATGATTGTATATGACATAGCATTTTTTTCTTCTAGTACATTTACAACTTGAGCAACTGTTGAAGCTTTTTGTCCTATACCAACATAAACACAAACAACATTTTCAGTTTGTTGGTTAATAATAGTATCTACAGCAATTGATGTTTTACCTGTTTGACGGTCACCAATAATTAGTTCGCGTTGTCCTCTCCCAATTGGGATCATTGCATCAATAGAAGTAATTCCTGTTTGTAAAGGTTCACAAACTGATTTACGACTAATAATACCTGGAGCCATTGATTCTACTAATCGAGTCTCTGTTGTACTAATATCACCTTTACCGTCTATAGGTGTGCCTAATGCGTTTATAACACGACCTAAAAACCCGTCACCTACTGGAATTTGAGCAATTTTTCCAGTTGCTTTTACGGTTCCTCCTTCTAAAATTTGTCGACCATTACCCATTAATACTACACCAACATTATCATTTTCTAAGTTTAATGCAATACCAATTGTTTTATCTTCAAATTCTAAAAGCTCACCACTCATAACTTGCTCAAGCCCATAGACACGGGCAATACCATCACCTACTTGTAAGACAGTACCAATATTATCGACTTTAACGTCTTGATCATATTTTTCAATTTGTTGACGGATAATACTACTAATTTCGTCTGGACGAATATTTATCATTGTATTATTTTTAAGATAAAAAGTTAATAAAAGATTTTAGTTGTTATTAAATTTCTAAGACAGTATCTAGATGATTTGCTAATTTTTGTAACTGATTTTTTACTGTAAAATCAATTACTTTTGAATTAGTTTTGATTAAAAAACCACCAATAAGACTAGAGTCAACATTAATAATTAATCTAATTTCTCTTGCTTTTGTTAATTCTTTAAGCTTTTTAATTAATTCATTTTTTTGTTTATTAGTAAATGCAAATGCTGTCGAAATTTCAATCATTCTAATAGAAGCTAATTGATATACTAATTTTAAGTAATTATCAATGACAGCTTGTAATAAATTAATTCGGTCTCGATTAATTAAAACCATTAAAAATTTAAAAGTTTCATTATTGATATTCGGCTTTAAAATTGTTGTTACAATTTCCCGTTTTGCATCTAGACTGACAAGTGGATTATTTAAATAATCATTTAACTCTTCAGTTTTTAATAAAAAAACTTCTAAGTTTTGAAAATCTGCTGTAATTTGATGCATAATATTTTCTTGGACCGAAAAATCATAAAGTGCACGAGCATAAGGAGCTGCAATTTTTGATGCTAAAGGATTAGTACTCATAACAAATCTCCTTTTAGTTTATTAATAGTTTCATTAATTAACGATGTTGCTCTTTTCTTTGGTCCAAATGTCTGTTGAGCTTGGATAGCAGTACGTTTAAGTACTAAAAAGATTATTTGTTGTTTAATTTCAAGAAATATTTGTCGTTCCTTAGAACGAAATGTTGCTAATGCACGATTAAAGCGAGTAGTAAGATCTTTTTTCGATTGTGAAGCATCTGATTCTAATAAAGCTTTTTTTGTTACTATTGTTTCAGTTTTAATTTCATTTATAATAACATTTGCTTGTGTTAATTGTTTTTTTGCTTCACTAAGTCTTATATTTGCCTCATTTAATCTTTCTTCAGCATCCTGAACACTAGTTACAATGTCATTTTTACGTTTTTCTAATATAGATCCTAAGAAATCTCGACCTACGTAAACTAAAATAACGATTAACGTAATAATATTAATTACACCTGTTTCTAAAATATCGAGGTTTAAGCTAATACTATTATTTTCGGCAATTAATGTAAAAATTTGATCAAAATTTTCCATGTTTTAGAGTTTTTATGTAAACTATTCGTTTATAATAAAGGAAAATTACCCATAACAAAAAATTTAAATCGATAATTTTGTTTCAATCTTCTGACATAATGATTGAACAATATTGTCTAAACTATTAATAGCTATATTTTTTTTCTCTGTAAGGTCTGCTGTAATAGTATCTAATAAGTTATCAATATATTTTTGAGAAATATTTAGTTCAATCTCTAAAATTTCTTTATGAATTTTTTGTGAATTTGTAATTTCTAATTGTGCTTCTTTACGTACAGTATTCAATTCTTGTTCATATTGTGCTGTTAATTTATTTGCTTCAGCTACAATTTCTGAAGCTTTTGCAAGATTATTTAAAATATATTCATTACGCTCTGTAATAACAGTTAATAAAGGATTATATAATAATATATTTAGAACAACCATCAATAATAAAAATTGAATAGCGACAAGTGGTAAAGTTGCATTAATATCAAATAATCCTCCTGGTCCATTTATTTCTGAACTGGAAATTAATATTGAAAAATTAACCATATACAATCTATATTTTCACTATAGAATTAAATTTTTAGAATCGATATAGTCGAATATTCATCGACTATATCTATCGTTTTAAAAGTTTAACACGGATTAACCATTAAATGGATTAGCAAATAATAAAGCTAGTGCTACAACTAAACCATAAATTGTTAAAGCTTCCATAAAAGCTAAACTTAATAATAAAGTACCACGAATTTTGTTTTCAGCTTCTGGTTGACGTGCAATCCCTTCAACAGCTTGTCCAGCAGCATTACCTTGACCAATCCCAGGACCAATAGCAGCTAAACCAATTGATAAACCAGCAGCTATAACAGAAGCAGCAGAAATAATAGAATCCATAATAAACCTTAATTAATAAATATAAATATAATTTTAGAAAAATCTAGTTTAATTTTAATGTAATAATTTACTCTAAAGCTTCTGCAATATAAGCAGCTGCTAAAGTTGAGAAAATTAAAGCTTGTACTGAACCAGCAAAAATACCTAACATCATAATTGGTAATGGAATTACCAATGGTACTAACGATGTTAATACAGAAATTGTTAGCTCATCAGCAAGAACATTTCCGAATAATCGAAAACTTAATGATAGTGGTTTTGTAAAATCTTCTAAAATATTAATTGGTAGAAGAAGTGGAATAGGTTGAATATAACGTTTGAAATATCCCAATCCTTTTTTGCTTAAACCAGCATAAAAATATGCTAAAGAGGTTAATAATGCTAATGCGACAGTAGTATTAATATCATTTGTAGGAGCTGCAAACTCTCCTTCTGGTAATTTTATCAGTTTCCAAGGAATAAGAGCACCTACCCAGTTACAACCAAAAATAAATAAGAATAAGGTTCCAATGAATGGTATCCAATCTCTATAGAAACTTTCACCTAGCTGATCTTTGGCAATTCCAGTAACAAAGTCTAAAGCTGCTTCCATAAAGTTTTGCCAACTATGTGGAATACGATTTGGGTTGTTAGCTCCAAGTACAGAAAAAATCAGTAAAAGAGCTACTACAAACCATATTACAGCTAAAACTTGTCCATGAACTAGAAAACCTGCAATATTCCAGTAAAAGTGTTTTCCTACCTCTGCCTCCGCTAATAATGTAAACGTACTTGAATAAAAATTATCTGGGTACATATAATTTAACTAATTTAGTAAATTACCCAATATTAAAAAATATACAGGAACAATAGATATTATAACCGTTTTCTAGGATTAATAGGTTAAATTTTATTTAAACGCTTTCTTTTAGCCAATCATATCCTTTAAGTTCAATTTCTTTAACTAATTCTAAATTTCCTGTTTTTATAATTTTTCCATCTTGAAGTATATGAACATAAGTTGGTTTCACATAGTCTAATAATCGTTGGTAATGCGTTATTAAAATTATTGCTTTATTTTCATTCATAAAATTATTAATAACTTTTGAAACTATTTTTAAACCATCAATATCTAAACCAGAATCAATTTCATCCAAAATAGATAATTCTGAATCTAAAGCTAACATCTGTAAAATTTCATTCCGCTTTTTTTCCCCTCCAGAAAATCCTTCATTAACGCATCGTTCACCAAAATCATCATTAATTGGTAATTCTAAGATTTGTGCTGTTTGAAAAACAAGATTAAGCATATCAATCCAATTATCGCCACAACTAAGATTAACAGAATTATCTTTATGTGAACGATGAATAAATTCAAAAAAGGAATCATTTGTAACGCCAGGAAGTTCAATAGGATATTGAAAAGCCAGAAATATACCTAAACGTGCTCGTTCATCGGGCTCTAAATCTAAAATACTTTTACCCTTAAAAAATATTTCTCCGTTATTTATTTTATAATTTGGGTGTCCAGCAATAATTTTAGAAAATGTACTTTTACCAGATCCATTTGGACCCATTATAGCATGAATTTCCCCTTTATTTATTTTTAAATTTAAGTTTTTTAAGACTTCTGTTGATCCTACACTAGCTTTTAAATTTTCAATTTCTAAAATAGGTATGTTTTTATTCATTATCCGATAGTTCCTTCTAATTTTAAGCGTAATAAATAATCTGCTTCGACTGAAAATTCTAAAGGTAGCTTGTTAAAAACTTCTTGACAGAATCCACTAATTAACATAGTCAAAGCTTCTTCATGAGGAATACCTCTTTGCAAACAGTAAAAAATTTGATCCTCAGCAACGCTACCAACACTTGCTTCATGTTCAATTTTTGTTATAGGATTTCGAACAGAAATATAAGGAATAGTATTTGAAATAGCTGAATTTCCTATCAATAACGAATCACATTGTGAATAATTTCGGGCTCCTTGAGCCTTTCGAGTAACTTTTACTGATCCTCTATAAATATTTTTAGATTTTCCTGCGCAAATTCCTTTTGAAATAATCCGACTACGACTATTTTTACCAACATGAAGCATTTTACTTCCCGTATCCGTTTGTTGATATTCTCTTGTAAAAGCTACAGAATAAAATTCTCCTTGAGATTCAGAACCAACAAGATAACAAGAAGGATATTTCCATGTTATTCCAGAACCTGTTTCAACTTGTGTCCATGATATTTTCGAATTACAACCAAGACATAAACCACGTTTTGTTACAAAATTCATGACACCACCCATTGAATAATCATCACCAATAAACCAATTTTGAACGGTTGAATATTTTATCTCCGCATTATCATAACTAATTAATTCAACAACTGCGGCATGAAGCTGATTATCATCATATTGTGGTGCAGTACAACCTTCTAAATAACTTAAATAACTATTTTCTTTAGTAATAATAAGTGTTCGTTCAAATTGGCCACTTTTAGGTTCATTTATACGAAAATATGTCGATAGTTCAAAGGGGCAAATAGTATTTTTTGGAACATAACAAAATGAACCGTCAGTAAAAACAGCAGAATTTAATGTTGAATAATAATTATCACCAATTGGAACAGCTCTTCCTAAATGTGTTTTAATTAACTCTGGATATTCCCACGCCGCTTCAGAAATAGAAGTAAAAATAATATTTAATGAACTAAGCTCTTGTTTATAAGTTGTACCTATTGAAGTACTATCAAAAACAGCATCAACTGCTACATTTGCTAATCTTTTTTGTTCTGTTAATGGAATACCTAATTTTTCAAAAGTTTCTAATAATTCTGGATTAGCTTCATCAAGACTTTTTAATTGTTTTTTTTGCTTAGGGGCAGAATAATAGACAATATCTTGAAAATTAATTTCTGGGAATTGAAGATCTGACCATTCGGGATGTTTCATTTTTTTCCATTTTTTATAGGCTCGCAAACGAAATTTTAATAGTAACTCAGGTTCATTTTTTTTTTTTGTAATTAAGGAAATTATTTCTTCATTTAATCCTTTTTGAATTTTATCACTTTCTATATTTGTTGAAAATCCATATTTATATTTTTGATTTACGAATTCTGTTAGATCATTATTTTTTAATTTTTCGTTCATACTATGACAATTTAAACTTTTTGACTAAATTATATTTAAAGGTATTAATTAATAATTTGTAAATATTATTATAAATAAATTATTTTACTAGTTTTAAAAGAATTGATATTTGTAGTTATTCTTATTAATTATAAAATTAATAAATAAAATAACCTTTTCCAAAGTTAAACTAATGTTATAATTAGTAGTAAGGTTGTTAACAAAATTCAACCGATAGAGCTAATTAATATTAATTAGTAAAATATCTATTATATATTGCCTTTTTATTTTAAGGAGAAATAA